AAATACAATGGCACCAAGCCAAGCCAAGCCCAGAAAGCAGCTTCGCCTTCTCTCCTCCCCAGGCAAATCGAAAAAGCTAAACTAAAGTAGGATCCAACTACGAAGGCGGACCAGAGGTGGAATCTAACTTTCTTATGTCCGAGAGTATGGCATGAAAAAATCGACTAGTCGATCTATTCCTTTCAAGATCCACGAAAATGGCCTGAAGCCGTTCGTTGCGATAACGAATGTCGCGCTGCATGAGATCAGTAAAATGGATGTCAACTCCTCTGCTGATATCTTCTTTATCAGCTATCAATAGGTGATTTTCGTAAAATATGTGGCTTACAAGTAGGATGATCTTCTCTTGCTTAATGAGCGCCGTTTTGAACGTTTGGGTCAAAGATCTATCCTTTCTTATTTCTTCGATAAGTTGGAGAGAACGGCGGTCAATAGCTCTCATTTCATTTTCATTGAAAGTAGCATGGGATGAATGGGGAATAGAGGAAGATGGTCTGTCGCTTCCGGAACCAGCTGGCGGCTGCTGTGTCAACGCCTCCTGGGCATTTGAAGCGAACTAGCTTCATCGCCGGGCTCAGGAAGCGATTCAAAACATCGGGCAAGAGATCGCCAATCTGAAGAATTCAGATTACTGGGTGATTTAGTTTCCCACTGCCGCGATGATGGTCCAGCTTGCTCCACGGCTCGGTTTTGCCCCGTAGATGCGGTTTCTGCTGCCTCCGACTGGCCTCCCAGGGGCCTCGTTTGAGGCAAGACAGTCACACCTTCTTCAGAAGGTGCCACAGAATGAGCTATATCGACCGACGTTACAATATTTCGTAAATGAGTTTTGGCTGGTATAACCAGTCGATGATCCACTTCTAATCGACGTAAGTCGTTGAATGTTGATGGTCCTTCCACCACTTCGAGTGGCGGATTCTGGTGCCCTTGCGGTAGGATCTCTTGCACCGCGACAAGTTGTTCGTGAGCTTCCTTTAAAAAAGGAATGACGGCCAAAAAAATCTCATTCATCTTTTTTTTTTTGTTCATTCGCTCTGCTCGCAGAGCGGCATACCGAAAAAAGAAAAGAAGAATTTAGGCCTTTCTAGAGCCCTCTCACGAATTGGATTTGAACCAATCAAGCTACTTGCCTTTTAGTAGATCGTGACTATGATTTGAGATCGCTGAGTTATTTAAGCAATTCTTGATATATTCTATATTATATTATTTTGGAGTCTTTCTTTTTTCTTTTCTTGTACCCGGTACACGGAGCACCAACCCAATCTCGACGAAGATAAAGTAGAAGCAAGTACATCCTTTCCTTAACGGCCTCTATTCCTGACGTGAACGGCCGCTTTCTTGGAACTAATTCATAGGCGCTTTCAGTTAGTTATACTATACTAAATAAACAAATATAACAAGCGTGCGATATGCAGCATCAACCAAACTCTTAAGCGGCAAATTCTTTAGCACTCGTGCTTTCATTATGGATTAATTAATTAACTAGCACGAGTAGCTTATTCAGTAGCTTATCCGGGGTACCTCCTGTAGTGGAGGAGGCAAAGCACCAGTGGTAGCATCAGTACCGGCATAACCTTTTTTTTTACAATAAAAAAAGGACTGGTACTGAACTAGTAGATACGGTTGATTATGCCCGCGCGAGATGATAGGGATTCCGTTTATGGCCTGAGGTTCAGTTCCTTATCTAAAAGCGTAGCTGGATATATACCCATTTTTGCTTCCATACCTATCTCCGGTAGAGTTAACAGCATATCAACCTATGACTAGTAGACCTATACAAAGACTATAGTTTAGCATTTACAGATCTCTTTCGTTATCCTATTATACGGGTTATTCCCCGTACAAAAACAAGAGATTGAAGGCAATTGAATTTAGAAAAGGTTCAAGATCCATACCGGGGCGGTGAAAGAAAGGAAGAGTGGTATAGGTGATTAGTGAACTGAGCTTAAGTGGATTCAGAGATTATGCAGATTAAGCCATCTAAGTAAAGCCTGTCTAAGCCAGCCTTAGACAGTGATCCATACACATTCGATCCATAGCTTATGTACCCGCCCAGTCGTCTATGCAGTAGCTCCAGATCGATAGCCCAATGCACCCCTCACACGTGATCGATACCTATACCCCTCCCGCGAACCGCTTGCAGCTTTCGAGCCGGTTTGAGTTTGATTCTTTCGAGCCGTAGTTTCTTCCTTCTCGAGGAGCTAGAGCAGTAGCAGGAGAATCGGGAGGTGAGGAAGAAAAGAGATGCCATTGCCGGTCGAGCTCTCGTAATTGATCGCAACTATGTCCATTCCGTTCTGGCTAGCGATGAGGGAAAAACTCGCCCAATGTATGGTCCTAATTGCAACACGCCACCTACACGACTCACTACATAGGTCTAGGGAAAGCAGGATAATCCGCTTCCTCCTCCCTTCGATAAGCTGTCCAACTAAGGGGAAGCATATTGACCTCAATACTAACTCTCCAGTCCACATCTTTTACATATACATATACGAAATTACTTCGTCCTTTTTGCTTAGCTTGTTTTGGAGATAGATGTAAAGTGAAGAACTAAAAGAAAGCAAAAGCCTAACTAACATAAAAAGAAATTGTTAGAGTGAAATGAATGTGCCGCTTTTTCTTTCACAACTCCTTCTGTAAGAGCTGAGTCAATAGCTGCGGAGTGAAGGGATGCAGATGAAATGGATCTTCTTTGCTCTGATTCTATTCTTGATAACCTGACACCAGGAAAGAGCCAAGGATCTTGAAAAGGTTTACTCCTGACACCAGGTATATGGTCTTACCAATTAGGTAATGTCGCATCTTCTGTGCTGCGAACATGAGAGCAAGGCATTCCTTTTGAACTGGTTATACCGGTGTTCTGCGGCAGTAAGTGAAGGCAGTCGGTAGCCCATAGATGATCGAAGTCCAAAAACAAAGGATTCTTAGACTGCGTCCGATGATGTTTTCGAGCAAGATGAATCTGCCTTTCCTTTCATTCTATTCGATTCAAGAGGTGAACGAGACGAACGGTAGGGATCTTTCTTTTTAGTCACGATCAGAAGAGAAGATAGTAGAGCTGGTTATAGAATTATCTTCTTCCTCATCAACCTATAGCCCTGTCTGAAATCAAAGCTAGGGTTACGGAAGGGTGGAACTTTACTTCTTCCTTTGCTTAGGGAATAGGTTGGGTTAAGTATGGGGGTACGGCTGAACCGGAAGGAGATATATAAGAAAAGCCTTCGATAAGGAGCGAAGCCACTCGAAGGAATGTGAGAGGAGCGAAAGTCTGTGATCGAATTTCACCGACAGAGATGAGGTCAGGTGCTCCCGGGATGGGTAACATAAAGGAGAGAGGGGCGACAGCCGCGAGGCCCTTTTGCTTTGATTTTCTTGTTTCGGGAGATGGGCTTGCGTATTAGTTGGCTTTGCTTCTACCGAGGCAATTGCCTTGTTCGCATTAATGATGGCCTTTTTGATCTCATTCGTATTCTGATCGAAGAAAGAAGGTTTCAATTGGACTGATCTTTACTTTAGATTAGATTGCTTATTTTTTGTTTTTTAATTCGCCCGGGAAGGGAAAGAATTTCATTGCCTGGGCTTGGTGCCTTGGTTTTTGCTAGAGAGTGTCCGGAATAGCGCTGTGAAAGGAAGGCCTTTCTCATAGCGAGTCACCTGTGCTTTGGTTGCTTCTGTGAGAAAGGGGTGGGGAGAGGTGAGGAGGGCCCCATCGCTTGAGCTTCATCCCTTTTTTCTTTCCTTGGTCCAACCAAGTGTACCTCTAATGTTCCAAATCACTGATGTCTGGGAAAGATTAGCGATTCGTTAAATCTTTCTCTTTCCACCCATGAAGTTTCTTCCAGACTCTAACGAGATCATCTTTTCGGCACTAAGTTATTTACGTTTGAGGCTAAGACAATTGAAGGAAAAGATTGTCCTGTCGATCCATCCTGATTCACTTATTTACGCTCTACTTTAGACACTTAAGCGCCTAAAAGAAGCAGTAGTCCGGCCTCTAGGGTTTTGCCCAAAGGATGACTTCGTTCCAGTAGCTCTTTCGGCTTAGTTGGTTGGAAGCCGAAGGAGAAATGCCAGTTCTGGCAGCAAGAAAGAAAGAGAGGGGCTCAGGCGACCGGTGGCCACTCATAAGGCTTGGCGGAGGCACTTTCTCATCATCGCTTTCGTCTAAGGTTTTATTCGACCCAATTTTCCTAAGGTGACTTGGGGAAGCTGGATTTGGTCCTCTGGCATCCCTCCGCGTCCTTCCATTGTGGTCTTACAGGCGATTTGAAATCGACTTGCGTTCACGGAGGTTCTTCGATGTTGGGCTTTCTCGGGTCCCTCCTTTTGCCCCTTCTGCTTCTCCGCAGCTGAAACCGTTGATCATATTCTTGCCGATTGTCCCTTTGCCCGGTCGATTTGGAGTTGGATTACCACGGCTTTTGATGTATGCATCCCCATTCATGGCTGCTTTAACGACCTTTGTGTTCGTGCTATGAGAGTCCGTCTCAGCGATCAGTTGGCTTTCCTCTGGAGAGTGGCCTTCATGTCTGACTCTTGGATCATCTGGCATCTCCGAAACAATTACATCTTGTATCACCCCGGATCACAGTTCGACGCTCATTCTCCTTCTTTGATCAAAGAGTCGGCTACTCTGGACTCGGGTTGTATGGCAAACACATGTTCGGATCTCCTGCCTTTGCGTTCGCTAGGTGTCTTGGGCCGTCGCCGTACGGCTCCCAAGATCATTCCGGTGCCTTGGTTTCCACCTCTACCTGGATGGATGAAGGCTAACACAGACGGTTCCGCCTCCGGTGCTCCAGGTCGATGTATTGCTGCGGGAGTTTTCAGGGATTCTAGAGGTGACTTTCGTGGAGGTTTTTCTTTTCGCTCTGGCGTTGGCTTCGCTTTTGAGGCAGAATTGATCGCAGCTATGTTTGCAGTTGAGCGAGCTTTCCAGTGCGGCTGGTACAATCTTTGGTTGGAAGCCGATTTTAGCTACGTCGTTGATCTCCTCTCGAAACGTAGCCTGGACGTGCCGTGGAAATATATTGGGCGCTGGCGGGCCACCTTGCATTTGATTTCGACTATGGACTTCAGGGTCTCGCAGCACATCTATCGGGAAGGGAAGAATGTTGCAGACAAGTTGACTAAAGTGGAGGTTAACTACGTCAAACCTTCGGATCCTTCCTTTTCTTTTCTAATCAATTTCGTATACAGGATCTCTTTCAATATATTCTCTCAATATGACGATTCGTTCTCATGATAGTTTGTTCTTTGTATTAAATCTACCTCAGTGTAAGTTTGTAGCTTCACCAACCACTTCTACTCGCACTGGCACCGACTAGCTTGGAAAGGCAAAGGCGCGGATAATGTATTTGCTTGCGCCTTCACCATCTTAGAAGAAAGTTTTTTCCAATGTCTTCATGAAAGACTGCCGGGGGACTTACTCGTTATGAATTCAACCCCTTGCTCTGTGCCTTCTTTTCCGGTACCGGTAGGGAAGAGTACTCTAACTATTGGAGGAATCTCTTATCGTATCCGTTAGCGGGTAGTAAACTTGGCAGGGAGAATAATACGTATGGCAGGTCGGTGCCATCTCTTCGCTTACTTACGCTTCGAGCGACTTCTTCAAGAAAACTATTCTCTTTTTGGGCGACGCTTTCTGCTTACTCTTAGAGTGACCCTTCTCCAGAAGCAACTAGCCAGTGAGGAGCTTTGGATCAAATGGTGCCTAGCCTTTCGAAAGGAAGCCTGTCTGTCTGTACACACCTTATGACTCTAGTGTATCAAAGGAGATCGGATCCCGATTCAATACTTCCGAGATTTAGGGGTTGTTCTTCGCTGAGAGCTTCTTCACTCAATTACCAAGATTCAATCGACTTTCTTTTTCCGCTCGCTGCCCGATGCGTTCTTTATTAAAGCCCGGCTATACGTGTGCAAGGATAGGTGGAAGGCACATGCTTCTCTTTACGACTACAAGGCAATGAAATTCTTTCATTTCGGATAAACCATCTATGCTATAGGTCAACGAGTTTCTGGAGTCTCAACAAGAGGGGATCGAAGCAAGGTCCAATCCCATTATTCTCAAATTCATACGATCATCTCACAGATGAAGAAGTGAGCAAGCCTTTCTCCAATGGATTCTAACAGCGCAGACTAGGTATCTTTATCTGATTTCCATTTCTATATTAGTAAAGCCCCTATCTGCCATCTTATAGAGAAGCAATACACAAAGGGAATCAAATACTACGAAGATGCAGCGGAATGTTGAGAATGGGAGCCAAGGAATCAAAGTACACTACCAAGTGTGTCCCCCTTTTTCGTTGTTCAATGATTCTGAAAAGGAGGATTTTATGACGAGAGGAGTTTTCGAAAGGAGGAGGAGATCGAAAGATTACTAATTAGTAGCTTAGGAGCGGCCGGGTCTTTACTCAACATTAGTTAGATTAGTCTTAGTGGTAGTTCCGTGCAGCTCGTGATAACCTGAGGTTAGTGAAGAACTCTTTCCTAATCAATCCGCTTTCAATTAGATAATCAAAGGGGCTAATAGCAGTCCGTATCCAGATCCAGATAGTAGCTTCTATCTAAGGGGTCAAACCTAGTCATTACGCTGCTGCTCCGGAAAGATTCAGTCTCAGATTGAGAACTTGGCATACTCTTTGAGTCGGCTTCTGATCAAAGAGAGATAAAAATGGGGATTTTAGGGGGGAGGCGAGAGCAGGTTTTATTTTCTGTTATATGCGTCTTAGTGCTCTTGGAAATCAAAGGAGGAATTCGTATTTTTTCATCGAAGATTGATGATAGGACGGGCCAACTCTACTCGCTTATGGTTCGATCAAATAGCTCATTCCGGGAACGGAAGCGAGTCACTTTGATCATGACACAATGTTCAGCATTACACGCCGCAAACGAGGAGATTCATTTTTTCCAATAGCCCCGTTGAGCTATCACTATCTGCCGTATGGTTTTCACGAAAGGGAAGTCTCTACGCCCAAATTGGTTCATCTTTCTAAGCTGCGCATATGCATATATAAAGTATTCAAATAATAATCCATCCATGGAGGCTTGTCGGTTGGACCTCCGCTCTACGTTGGACGCTGGAGAAGGAACTCAGTGTTGAGTGGTAACTCGTTAACCGACTAGTACGCTAATAAGAGTGAAAGATGAAAGACGTTAGGTACATCCAGAGAAGTCGCTTTGCCAGACAGTCAAAGGTCTACCGCTTATGTAGCTACGGATGCTAATGTGTCTACTGCTACAGTTGCTGTTGCCGGAGAATCCATTCTATCCCTCACCAACCTTCTATATAAGGAAACCCTAGGTTGACTGGTCATCATCTTCGTTATTCGTTAGATGAAAGATAAATTCAAAGAAGAGGCAGGCCGTTTAGAAATGACAATGCTAATGCCCTTGATTTCCCAGTGCCGCCCAACTCAGATTTGGATAATTCGCTCAGGTCTGAGGCAACGAGTGAAACCGCTGTCCAGGATGGGATTTATTGACTTCTTCATCCAACCAATATCTGCATCTGGAATTCTCGTATTTGATCTTCGACGTCATTCACCCTTCATGTAATTCAGCGGTGGCTCTCCTTCGCCACATAATAGTTGAACTATCGGCAGGGAAGGTAGTCTATCGCCTTATGGCTTAATCTGAACTTAGAGGTTGGGTTCACGCAACAAGTGGGAGTTTGCTCTGAAGGGGGACGTGTCGACCCCCGACAAAGAAGTTGGTGTCTGGATGGTCTTTGGATTGGTTTGAGAGGTGTGTGGGGAAAAGACGGATATTTGCCATAGGCAACTACGTGAACCAGCGGTTGTTACGACCAGTTCATGAGTGGATTGCGCTAGTGATCCGGCGTTTACCACAAGATGAAGATGTTCTGGCAAACTAGACCTTTAGACCAACTACAAGGTCACAGGACATGTTATTCCTATGAATTGAAGTCAGCCACAGATGGGTGGCTATTGTACTTCTTGTTTAGGATCCTTTGCTTCCTCTGTCGTTAATTGTTAATTCGACATTGGCAACCAATGTGTTGTGTTCGAAGTGCCGTTTGTAAAACGCTTTTTAGCAGGTCAGCCACTTGGCTACTATGCGTCTTGGCTTCTCTTTGCTTTATCACATCACATATTAGTATGGTGGTGTACGCAACTGATATACTAAGGTCGCGTCTTCCGGGATTATTCTCGGAGATGATGTGGTTATTTATTGCTGATGAACGAGTTGCTCAGGTATACGCGGATGCATTATCTAAGTTAGGTGTAACGATTAGCCATGCGAAATCGTTGATCTCACATAGAGGTGCAGCTGAGTTTGCTAAACTCTTTTGAGTCCGAAACTTAACAGTCTCAACGGGAGAGACCCTCTTTCAGCTTCGGCCTGCTTGAATTGCCACCATCCAATCCATATGGAGCGATGGCAGTTCATTCTCGGTACCATTGTAAGCCTTTCACAACTTTGCTTTGTGTCGGTTGACGGGTGTCGGCTATATAGTTTTAGCGCGCCTTGACCATTACTCTAGTTTTGAAAGAATATGGTCTTTGTATACCAAAGGCAACTTCCCATTTACCATTATAGTTATGGCTAGGTCGTGGTCTATCACTCAACCCCTATGTTAGTGGAGTCTTATTTACTCTGCTAACAAAGGATCCGAATACGAAGGCCATATATCGACTTTTAGAGCCATCTTACCTCCAAACGCTCTTCGGTTTAAGCAATTAATACATTCCGAAGCGATACAAATGCAATCATCTCTTGAAGATCCTCCCGGAGATGAAACCGAACTGATGCGGAGAAAGAATTTCCTTGGTGATGATCGCCAAAGGCGAAGCCAGAATCTTCGTAATTCTTTTAAACAGAAAGTTGCCGAGAACAATGGGTCTGAAGAGGTCCATTCAATACCTTTTCTAAGGTGGGTGAGATATGTAATTGAGCTTGACTCACTATACGAAAGGGAAAGGAAGATCTTGGCTTTCCAATCTGCCCTCCTACTTAACAAAGGTTACTTCTCTACTAACTTGCCTCCGGGACTGACTTGAATGGAGAGCTATCCTATAACACTAACAAGCGGGGACAGAGGAGAATAATTGATATTTCAAACAAAGAGAAGAGAAGCTCTCTCTACTCAGCCATTTCGGGTTAATCAGAAGTGAAAGCGCCTTTCTCTCTCTCTCTATAAGAAAGTCAGACTGCGCGATAGCAGAAGGACAGCAAAGAAAGCTCCTACTGTGCCAGAGATTACTTGAAATTGGATCCTTATTATCAACATAAGAAGAATATTAGTTCCTTTCTCCGAATTCTCCGTTTGGCCATTAAGACACGAATTGCTCTATCCTTTTGCTGCTCTCATACCTCTACTGAGGAGGAACTGATCGGTTATTTCACCCGGATAAGGATTAACGAGTTCCTAAAGTTGCAAAGGATACATCCATACCCAGGGCGACAAATAGATCTCTTCTTGTCTAGAATTTCCCACTGGGTGGAATTGCTTAGGAGAAGCAGGAAGAAATAAGGGTCCGAAGGTGAACGATTGAGAGTAGCTCCCCAGCGACTCAGAAGGCAGGAAGGTTCGGAAGGCACTTTATAGAATGAACAGATGTTTTCTTGAAGTTATCGACATTGGAAAAGTGTGTAGCACCCCTAATCTGCATTTTGGAAGCCATTCTAACTCTCACTCTTTTAGAAGGCCCCGGTTCAGGTTCTACCGATCCTATCTCTATCTATCTATCTTGATTGTAGATTGTTGTTCCTACCAAACTAAGAGAACCCAATATCTCAAGGCTACTTCCCACCATAACTCTAGCACACCTGCACATCCTGAACATATCCTTTAGAGCATTGATTGATAGGTGTATAGGAGTCCAAGTCGGCTCTCACTTTTTGTCTAGGATTCAAGCCGAAGGTATGCCAGTTCGGTCAATGCGACATTGGATTGACTTTGATGACTTTCTTCTCTTTTGATCTTTTTCTTTGATTGAAGACCTATTGTTTCAAACAAAGTGTGGAACAGAAACATAGATCTATCAATATCTCAAGGCAGATATCAACCAAAGCAAGCCCATCTGCACCCTCTAACCAGGACTTGAGAGCGTTGAGTGATAGCTTGGTTTGTCTTCGGACGAGTCTTATCGACTTGCTTTGCTTTCCAAGTGAACGCGAGTGACCCTACCACCGTGTTACATTCGTCTGGGATCGATCAATTACCGGACCTGGAAAACGTAGGCCAATCAACTAACCTTTATGGATCAATGGGTTGCCGGACGTCGGTAGCGTAGTAAATTAGATCGCGTGGTTCCTCGAAGAAGCGGACGGAATCAAGAGACACGGAGTTCTCTGCTCGTAAGATGAAAGTCCTTAACCATCTCGCTCAAGCCGTAAGTTTCATTACTGGCCCAGTGGCACACGAGTTTGATAGTAGAAGAAGACACGTTCTAACCAATCCTAGTGATTGACCTGTGTCCATTCGAGCTTCCGGGCATCCAAGTCTCCTCATGAACCATTTACCATTGGACGGTTCCAGTCTATATTGAACCATAATCCCCAGGTCGAATAGTTCAGATACTCAGATTTGTATGAAGATGGATGACGTCGTCCCGTCCGCCCCTAAAGAGATCTGGTCGGACACCAACTTCCTACTCCTTTGCCCTTCATCACATCGAAGATCATCAAATGGATTTCCCTTATGCTCCTGCCATCTCCCTTCCACCCCCCAAAGGTGTATGATAGAACCATCGATGTCGGGAGCTAACTTGATCGGTTGCTTTCGAGCCTTGATTGATAGCTGGATAGGAGAGATTGAAAGGCTATTCAGTGAACGCGAGCCACCTCCTGGCCGTGTGACATTTGCTGGTGTCCCCTATCTAACCCAGTCTGGGAAACAGGAGCGACGATAAGTGGCCCTCGTAGAGAGGGTCGGCCTCTGGCGGTTTGAAGCGAAAGAAATAGATAGCGCTCTTCTCCTCGAAAGCGGGCAGAAGCGTGAGGTGCGGAAGCCTCACCTCGGGAGTAGCTACCCGGGCATGATACGAATAAGAAGTCAAAGGTCCCGACCTTACCCCATTCGCTCCTTGCGATTGTGATGCTGGCTGAGGAGGTTCTTACAGACTAGTCGAAAGGGCCTTTAGCTGCCTTGGCGAGTCTGAAGACTACGGCAGGGGGTGGGCTCGAACTCTCAGGTTTTTGTCTAAGTTGATGAATCAAGATAGTATTGATTCATAAAGGGTCACCACTTTCTTGAAGTGTCTTTTGGTCGGCTGGATCGCGCCTTGGTTACAGAATGCTTTCTTTCATTTGGGAAGGTAATTTGTAAGGGGTTTCCAACCGCTTGCGGGTTATCTTCCGGATCTTGTTCAACTGGAATAAAGGGGGCAAAATATTGATGTTGTCATTGGCAGGTGAATCCAGTTACTTGACTCGGTTTTTTGAGTTCTCCTTTTCAATCCAGAGAAAGGCACAAATAGGGTGATCCCAGCAAAGATCCTCTTGAGCTATTGACCAATAACGCTAAATGGGACTAGATCCTCCAAAGGAGCCTACTTATTCAGGCAGGCCCACAAGACAATCATCCTCCCTTGTCCCGGCATTGAAGTGAGGGGTGAGATCCATCTGAGGCTAAACCCTGGCAACTAACCAGAGCAATTCAAAAAGGTAGTGCCGGGCTTGTTAGATAGAAAGAAAACAAGTGACTTTACCTCTAGATCAAGCAAGCGCTATGAGAAGCCTTCCATGGATGAATTTGGTAATGATCGCATAGAGAGGTACAATCCTAAACGGATCTCCTGTCCTGCTGGGCTCGAGACCTGTCTTGCATTCAAGCATTAGAAAGATCAAGAGAGAGTCAAAAGGTAGAAAGGGATTTTTCTTTGCTCTTCTTTCCTTCTCATCGAGAGATGCGGCATTCCCCCTTACCTCAGTAGCTGGGCCCGGAAGGCGGTAACCGGCTTCGGTAAAAACTCTTCCAACAATCACTCGACTGCGGAAATGAATCTATTGAAAGAGGCCCATTAGCCCGAACCTTTCGTCGGCAAAAAAAAGTCCTTTTCTGGGCTCCGGCGGTCCCAAAATCCCCTCTCCGATACTTCTGCTTGACTGCCTGCTTCAAGGCCTTTATGTCTTGGGCTACCTTCCACTTGGCCTCTTTTTCGGATATCTCCATCCCGGTGATGAATCTTCTTCCACTCTCAAACTTCTAAGTCTAAGGAGTTTTCGAGCAATGTCTTTATTGGCGGTTGCGCGACCGGGTCGACCCGAAACTTTAGACTAGGAATTTGAGACTTTCCCCTGTTGGAGACGGCGGGTCAGAAAGAAGAACAATGAAAAGGTAGCTTGGGGTAGGAAAGACTAAATTGAATGAAGCTTCAGGAGAAGAAGAAGAAAGATGGCCAGACGACAACTCCTTTTGTTGTCGAATCGTCGGTTTGAATTACGAAAAGGCAAGTCCTTCGGATCCTCATTAAAGACCTAGCTTCCTTTCATTGTGAGCTTGCCCTTGAACTAAGGGATTCCGTTAAATTGGATATTAGTTATGCAACATAACCTGGAGAGACTTTTCCCTAGCAAGCTCCTACAGCAGCTTATCTAACTTGTTGGGTTCTTTCATAATTTCCTTCTTCTTGCTTCCCTTCTGCGCTTGCCTCTGCCTTCTTATTCACCAAACCTTCTTCTTCTCCTTACGGACCCTCATTATCCCATTCACTAGTATAGTACTTGGTTAGAAAGAGTATAAGAGAGAGTGCAACATATCTATGTTGCTAGGCTATAGTTTGTGTTCCGCGAGTGAGAGATACATTGCTTTCGAAAGGGAAGTCATTTCTCGCAAAGAAAGAGTTTGCTTCCTTATCTCTTTATTACACCAAGCTTAAGGATCTTTCTCTTGTTTTCCATTTTCTTATGTGATGCACGCTGATAGATAGCATTCGCCGAAGTCAAAGAATGTGAGTGTGTAGACCCCAGGGGATTAATTAGTAAGCTTGCCCTGGGGAACGAACGAAAGAAAAGAAGAAAGAGTGGATTGTTATTACTCTGTCTTGTCTTCAAGCTGAAAGCCAGGAACAAGAAGACCGAAAGGCAAGGCCTCTTTAGTAGTACCAGACAAAGCATTATTCTGAAGCAAAGCCAGGAAAGGAAGCTTCAGTCCCGATAGAACAGAAAGCGCCATGGTGGCTTTTTGTTGAATGATAAATGGCTTAATGTGGAATATGAGGGGCTTCATACGGTATGCTTCTCCTGTGGAATGTATGGCCTCTGATCGGTGCTTGAAGAGGATTGCGTAGATAGAGAAGGAACTCTTAAGGGGGCAATAGAGACCGAGCGCAAGAACTAAAGGGACTCAGTCTAAACCTATGTTAGCAAGCCGCAGATGTGTCGAAGGAATTGAATCAAGAGTAGTAGTCTGATGCAGAGAAGACGGTCTTTGAGAATCCGCTCTTATGGGAATATCCGCTTTTTTGAACCCCGAAAATCATCACGTGGCGAGCATAAACCTTTGGTTCGTTGGTTCATACTCAATCTCACACCTTCCTTCTTGAAAAACAAGTTCCGATAGAGCTTTCCCAGGACTGAAAGCTGCCTAAACTGGATCAAGGATACCCACGAGCCCAGAAGTAGCTGCAAGAACAGGAAAGGAAGGCCAGCGCCTATGGTTGAGTGAACAGGGTTTGTTCTCGAAGAAAGAGATTGTAAGGCATTTACCTACCTTAGATAGATTCCAATTCGCATGGGATATTGAATCCGAGGAAGCAGGACAGACAAGTAAGAAGAGGTAAACATAAGGTTTAGGCTTGAGGTTGACGGTAGCCTATATCTAAGAGCTTTAGTAGGTTGAATCAGAATAGGACAGGACAAGGGTTGTTTTTCAAGCTGAAACAAGAGCAATTGATAAGAGGGAATTTCGCCTATCCAGAGCATTTTGAAGCGATTCCATTCTGCCCCAAGATCGGCAATAAAATAACTAGCATATATAAGATATATCTTCCTTTTCAGGCACTTTCGGAATAGTGAATCAGAGAAGGTAGTTATTTCGACTGCCACAGAAAGAGGGGCAATTGCTATTTCATGGCTTGTTCGCGACGTAGGTGCCTTAAGCAGAATAGGAGGTTGAATCAATAGTGAGAGAATAGGCATCGAATGCGCAGTTAGCCTTAGGAAGAATGCACGAAGAGGCTGCACTAGGTGCAAGAAGATGGGCTAGGGCTTTGTTTGTGGTTCTATCTGTAGAAGAAGAGGCATATGCCAGAACAAGAGGAAGGCTCTTTGATGAGATATCCGTGGGAACAGCAGAGCGTGATAAGAGGGATTATTTTCCTATAATGTGCGTATGCAAGCTAATTTATTACGGGAACGTCGCAGAAAAGAAGATGTCCAGTACTGAAAGACCGGTTCAACCCTCTCAACCACCGAAGGAGGCGCGTGAAGATTAAAAAGACGGACCTTGGATGCAGGTACAGAGACGAAACTGGAGGTCTGACAGAGGGAGCAAAAAGCAGAGCCTAGCAGTAACCTGACGAGTGACAATCGGGCTTCGAGGTTTGACATCCTGGCTGCCTCGGATGAAATGCCTAACGAACAGGGGGAAAATTAACCAGTCAAGCAAATGGGGATATCAGAGGTCTTGTCAGCGAAATTCCTAGTATAGCGAAAGGTAAAAGCCTGCCACCGATCTTCGCTTCCAACACGCATATCGAGCCTCACAAGCTAGAACTTCGCTTGATAAAAAGAAAGACTCAGCGGTTATTATCCACAATTCCAGAGAAGGACTGGAAGCCCATTGATGGGCCAGTCAGCAGAGCCTAACATGCTTCAACCCATGCTCCAGCCACGCCTGATCAATCTACAGGCAAGGCAAATATGAGGCCCTCCAGATAAAGCGCCATCCAAGCACGGGGTGAGGGTCCATTAAGGTCCAGAACCTGACTTCTAGGCCGAAAGAACCCAACCACACAGTCTCAGATATGCTAATGGAAGCCATTAACGAAGCTATGGATATAGCAACTGCAGAAGATAATGAAGATGATGATGAAGATATGGATAGCTCCGAGATGGAGCACTAACCTCCTCCATCATCCTGTTTTCATAATGACTCACTCTATTATAGCTTGGAATTGCCAAGGCGCTTGCCACTGGCAAATTTCATCGCATTCTCAAGTCCTTTTTACATGCCTACAAGCCTGACATCTTAGTGCTCGTCGAACCACGCATAGCTGGTTGAAAAGCGGACAGAGTAATCAAGATATCTTGCTTGAGTTTTTCTCATCGTGTTGAGGCAAATGGATTTTCTGGCGGCATTTGGCTCCTTTGGAGCGATAAGGTTGAGGTAACCATTCAGGCAAGCCATCGTCAATTCATTGATGATAACAAGGAATTTGCTTTCTCGGCCATATATGGTAGCCCAAATGCTACCCAAAGAAACTTTCTATGGCAGGATCTCTCTGGAATCATGAACCAAGGTAGGCAACCATGGCTCTTGGCAGGTGATTTTAAGGCAACGTTATCCACTGAAGATAGGAAAGGAGGCTCCCGTCGGTTAACTCCAGGGTGAAAAATCTTTCCAAATTTTGTGCAGCAAAATGGGCTCGTTGATTTGGGCTTCTCTGGCCCAAAATATACATGGCGCAGGGGTACTTGCTTAGACTTGATCGGGCCCTTGTTAATGATATCTGGGCCACTATGTTCCCCAACACCACTGTGCAGCACCTTCCTAAAATCCAGTCGGACACACCACAGGCCCATTCTGATTAAACTGGACCTATCTCCAACGCCCTGCCCAAGAGAGAGACCGTCCATTCAGGTTTTTTATTTTAGCCTCATGGACCACACACCCTGAGTTTGATTGCCTCGTCAGAAAGACATGGGATGAGAAAATGGGCCTCACGGATAACATCCGTAATTTCACTTCTAGAGCCCAACAATGGAAGAAGGACCAATAATTGGAAGAGCAGTCCAATCTTAACGAGAAGCTAATTTTGTGATCCTAAAAGCTTGCTAAACGCGTGTTAAAAGCAATTTTTCCCTATTAAGTTTGTCGCTTGTTTCGGAATGAATGCACGACTTCCTATGCTCTAAACTAATATCTGAATTGGCTTTCTTCTTTGTTATTAAGAGGTGCACGGAGTCAAAGTAATGCATTTTTGGGTTTCATCTCAGCTGGTCGCGCCCACTCTCTCTCTCTTACTTTCTTTCATTTAGTTAGGCGTGGTAAAGGATCTCGCTCTAAAGAGACTCTTGGTTCACCTACTCAATTGGAATGACTCTTACCCTTACTTATCTCTTTACTCAGAGAAGTCCCTCTCGGAGCTATTCCCTGGCGCTGTCTTCTTTCTCCTCGTCCATTAAGGCAGTTGCTTGCCTTGTAGATATGTCAGGGGATTCGAGAACATCAGTCCCACAGCGTTTACGCCGACATTGAAGACATAGCCCTAGAAGGCCCTTGAGCTTGGTCTTCCGCTGATGCGACATCTTTCCTCTATCTAAGCCATTGCTTGGTGAGTTTTTGCTTGTTGTGAGCTACCATGGCTACCTCGGGCGAAGCTTCTTCTTCTTCAAAACGCACTCGAACTCGGGCTCCACGAGGCGTGATGAGCTGCGATGAATCGAACATAACCTTCTGGTCATTGACTGCATTACTAGATGGACCAGCATTATCATTCCCATGCGAGGGAAGCGGATTCTGCATCACACTCGGCTTCTCTTCCGGTGGTTCAAACTTCAGAAGTTCTTTGTCAATAAGATCTTGCACCCGGTGTCTCAGATTGTAACATCTATCAGTCCAGTGCCCTCCTCCTCCCATGTGATATTCACGCCTGGTATTAGGATTATGATTCCTGGGAGGTATGGGTGTAACCAACTTGGCTTCCAGCAGCTGCGGAAGCAATTGTGATAATGATACAGGAAGAAGGCGGAATTTGGAGATTAAGACCTTTATTAGGATATGAATAGCTTATATGCCATTACCCTATCACCCCCGCCGGGGGCAGAACTAACTCGATAAGATCAAGATCCATTGAATCCCGGTGTAATCAGTACGTATGACTCTGTCCTCCCGCGATGTACGCATTGTAGGCGGTCATCATAAACATCAGAATTTTGTAAATCCGCTACTGATTCAATCCATCCAATGACCATGGACAGATCGTCCGATGAGAGAACCCTGAAGGAAAGACTTACTTGTCTTCATATGAATGAGAGATTCATTGGTGCAGCTCTTGCAAATTTCCCAAGAGCGTTGATGGCTTTGTTTCCTCCATCATCCGTGCTGGAAATTTTCTTCTGACTCGGTGACAGTAGTTGATGCCAAGCTCTCTTCGTCACTTCCCGTACTATCTGAGTACTCTGATTTACTGGAATCTGATGACGATTAACATGCTTGCTGCACATCGCCACTATCATTCCCGGCGGCTAGTTGCCTGATTCTTCTCTCTTTCCCGGAGGGTGGTAGGAGCGAGAAAGCTTCTCCGTCCCTTATCTCAATTCCCATGTCACCCTGTCTTGTTGTAGCAGAAGACGATTACGGCTTCTGGTCAGAGGGCCTCTGAAAAGGATAGGGATGTATGATGCCTGGAACTTCAAGGTAGCTTTTCCGTTTGACTCGGTCTTCCTTAGATTGGATTCCGTTCCGTCAGGCTCGTCGAGATCACTATCGATCTCAATTGGTCTATTTATTCCGATGGCGTGGAACTTTAACAGCCTTCAGCTGAGAGACATCATCACATGGGTCCGGACCCCAAGCGTCTATAGCTCTGAGAGTACTGTTTGCCCAGTTGAGCTGTTGATGTATCAGACTTTTACCTTCTGGCTTCCCTTTGGTCATCACAATGAGCTGAGCTAAATGAGCAGCATCGCCATCCACTTGTAAGATATCAAATAGAGGGAATACTGTAGCTTCGATCTGTTCCAAGTGGTAGATTACGGAGATGAAAGTCCTCGATCTTGCCGCTCATCTGAAACTTTAAGGCAAAAAAAGAATACTGGCGGGACTCCCGTTCGGTCTAAGCCTCCTCTCCTATCGGAGAGACAGGAGCTACAGAGGGAACATGAAGAGTACCCGCGTGACCCACGTAGGTAAAGTAAAGATGGCTAAAAGATGACGGCAGAGAAGAAAGAAAAGCGGGAAGGCTTAGCTCAATTTCAAGAGCTTGTTGGAGTAAATTGATCAAAGGAAAGGGAAGACTGACTTGATGCTGGGCAGCTCCTGAAGTAGCTCTTTTCTGAACTTCTCTTCGGAGCTTCTCAAAGAGGGGACCCTAGTGGGCGTTGAGTAGCCCCCCGATCCGTAGCTCTAGAAAGAGAGTTGTTGTTTTCCCCAGTTAGGGCAGTAGCTCTCTCGGCTTGTTCCTTAACTAGGTCTATGATCTCTGGTCTGCTTCGATGAGCTAGTGATCTTGAGTAAGCCTTGTTACTACCTACTGAGGGCATTTCAAACAAAATGACTCAACCTCTACTGCACACCTAACCTAAGGCCTCTTTTACTCAGGCAATTTGTTCAATTGAAACTGGTACCTCCGAAGGGAAATCGAGTGGATAGATTTTGCATCTATATAAAACGCAAAAAGTGAAATTCAAAGACGTGGTTGTGAAAGGAAAAACATTTGAGAACTAGAGCACTACTTTGAACTTCTCTTATAGCGAAAGTTCCCCTGTTTCGTGCCTGGGCATCTTCAATCAAAAAGTGAAACTACCCCAACGCCTAACGGGAGAGAAGTACAAGCCTAAGAATAAGCCCATGAAAGCCCCTTCGCACCTTCTTGCTTCAAAACGGTGCTTCCAAAAGCTTCCTTCACAGTGGAGGCAACTACTGAACTGACTTTCTTAGCTAGGATCCCTTCTATGAAAAGGATTTCCTCAATTCACTTACGAGAGAAGAAAGAGTTATGCACTTACTAACTCTTCGGATTGACTTAGTTGAGTAGTGCTGATCTCGCCTTCTCATTCCTGTAGCGAGTGCCCTCATGGGTGTGTGTGATGAAGTCTCTTCTTTTCCGAGTTGGCCTGCAGCCTCTTGGTAGATAGGGCACTCCCCTTTCTTATTTCTTAGTGCGGGATCTACTTTCTTCCCATGACTTAATATGCTACCCGAGCTAGTCAATCTCTCCATAGGGGATCTCCCGTCAGTAGGATCGGATTGAATATAAATCACGTTCTTTGCAAGATCAGATCGGTCTGGTCTGCAGAGTGTTTTGAAAGTACTTATCTGCCCTCAGCCTGTCTTTGAGCTCTATCCCGCCCTTCCTTTGGCTTGCTAGCTAGAAGGCGAAGAGCGCACAGCGCAATAAGGTAAGGTATAGGAACGGTTGACGCCGAGAAAGACTAAAGACGGGAGAGCACGCACAGACATCCTCGGGAAAGCACTAATGAACTACGCCATCCCTGACACTTATGCGGTGAGATACTGGGTTCAGCCGAGCTAATCAATTGAATATGCTCTAGATGGCGGAAATTCCGCGTTTTAACGCGAGTTGGGTCCCTTTAGTCTAATCTGTCATGAGTGGGTCAGAAACATGCCTTAAATTAAATGCCTCGCAAAGAGCAAGGGACTTGGCGAATTACGAATCGCTAGTTAGATCGATGTGAGATCCAATTTGAAGATAGACCACCAGGTGGAGGAGCGGCCGAAGGAGTCACTGCTAAAGGATCCATGATAGTTGACCTTGTTTTTGGCCATAGCAGCTTAAGAGCTCACTCCCGGTTCCTAAGATCAGGGCCTCTATTCTGGATTTCTTCTTTCTAAACATCAACAGAAATAGAATAAGGCTCTAAACCTCTAGCACCATTCATTCCTAAGGTTTCTTTGTTGATCAAGAAAATGTTTTATATAGTGTAGGTTACAAAGTCAACTCGAACTTCTCCTCGTAGGAGTAGAGCTATGATAAGAAGAAGGTAAGCAAGAAAGGACCTCCTTTAATGAATTGAATATTCAATGTAGGGCAAGCTAAACCTGCGGTCTAGTATGCTTGAGTTAGTTCGCTTGAGCAATTGGACATTGGATTTCTCATTAGGAGAGCTATAGCAGTAAGCCTATGATATTCCATTATTTTGCACTCGATATACCCTGTCTCAGGATCTGACATCTGTGGACTTGTACCCATAGAAGATTAGATCTTTCAAGGTGCAGTTATGATCTCCTCTTGCTACAAAGATAGAATGTATAAAGAGTATCAGCCCTTACCCCATCTTCGGAATAAGTCAATTGCTCGAAGGAAATGGCCCACCACTTAATGCTTTCGATGTGGGAAAACAAAGGCACTGAAAATCTCCACCTTGGCGGAGAAGGCTTTCAGACTGGTTGACCGTCCACGCGCTAAGAACCAGGATGGTGGTGCCCACACTTAGCTTACATACATCCGACGCGTCTGTACTGAAAATTAGGGAAAGGTTGACTTTCAGTACCTCTCGCGCCGACGTCGCGTTCTTCCCCGGGGGGCTTGGACCCTGGTTTCCAACCGGACCCGGTTCGCAAAGGTGACCTGCTCTCCGTTACTATGGACGAGCGTCTTTATCTCCAACGTACGGCAGCCCTAAGAGACTCATTGATTGGACGTCTGATGCAGCAGAAGGTCTTGTCAGAGCCATCGCTCTTAATGATTTGAAGACCAAACTTCATTTGGTTTGGTGCTGCGTTCATGCATGGAAAATCGTCCCGCTTGGAAAAGGCTATTGAAATTCAAGACCTGAGATGAATCTGTTTTCATACATACAAAGAGAAGATAGCTGTAGAGAAAAAGCCAGGTCAGAACCTTTCCTAAGTGTAAGTGCATGAGCCTCCGCCATGTCCACCGAAAAAAGGGCGTAAATAGACCCTATTCCAGTTATGAGTAGCCCAGTCAGATCTATACCCACCACTCCAATGTTTTCTTTGTGATAACCTGGTTAGAGAACCGCATCAACATGAATCTTAAAAGAACCCATCTCAGGCGGATGCCAATTCAGCTCAACTTCTCCTTGGTGGGACTAGATCGAAAGGGCGGCGGGTACTTCGACTGCCTTGTATCAGGTGAAGAGAGGGGGGTGGTAGGCTTAGTAGGGCTCGAACCTACAATATTACCGTTATGAGCGGTACGTTTCAACCAATTAAACTATAAGCCCTTACGGATCTCTACATGCAATTCGCTCACTTAGGGAAGAGCGGATGAAAAGAGGAGGCCTTTGCTCTATCTGCTTCTTCCTCTTCCCAGGAATGAACAATTGGATAAATAAAATGATTTTTCTATTTTTTTGATTATTGTTTATAGATAGATATAGAATATTATATGTCTATTATTATTAGAAATAATATAATTTAAGCAAGCGGCCCTTTCGCGACTCAAACAGCCGGTACACTTTCCGGCTCGCAACGGCTCAAACGGGCGGGGGCTCTCTATTTGCTTGCAATGCCGGCTGTTCGCCTTTCTAGAGGGTTTTTTTGAACACAATTTAAAAGAAAGTCATTATGGATGAAGTAAGAAAAAGTACATAAGGAGTGAGAAAGAAAAACTCGGTTACGGGAACCGAAGGTTAGGCCGACTACTTTAGTAGAGATAGACCTAAAAAAGTTTATTCCTACCCTTCCCCTTTCTGTCAATGTTGCCAATTCCCAGAATACCTCGTGTATACAGTTGTCCAACTACTTTCTTCTTCCGACTTCTTTAGCCACTTCCGCATCTGTCGTATTCGGGAAAGCTTGCTTCGTGGCGGAGCATTTAGCAATATAAAATATTCCTGGTGAGGGCTGGCTGTCTGAGGACAGGTTAAGGCAGGGCCTGCTGGACTTGCTTCTCATGAGATTGGGTGAGGGAATCGGAAAGGGGCTCATAAACCGGGCTTTTGGGCACACGGAAAAGGGGAAGTGGATAGAGGGTGCTTCTCAGCTAGAGTTGGGGGTGGGGTCGCTATAGTGGCTAGGGTGAGTCTTCCTACACGGCTGGCCGCCCGGTTCTAGACAAAGCTGCGGGGGTTACCACCACATCCTTTCCCGATAGACTCGAAGCTCTTCATAGTCAGGCGGGGTAGAAAATCTTCTCTCAAAAAGATACAGACCAGAGATGACAGAGGAAGGTATTCGATTCAAAAAATATATGGCAGTTAAAACAGCTTCAGCCAAAAATGGACTAAGGACAGAAGCAAGCTACAAGCATGAACAACCGCTTTCCTTTCACCTTATGTAAAAAAAAAAAGAAGCAGCGAAGAAAAGTCGTTTCACCTCTATTCCCTCTAAAGCTTCTCTTAGGAGAATCCCTTCGCTACACTCGACTAAAGACACCTACGAACTCACTCATAAGGAAACTCGTCAAGTAGGTCTTTCGAGCCTTTTTACAAACTAAAGTCCTAAAGAAAAGCAACCCCAATCCCTCCCCAGCCCAGGTCAACCCACTCAATATCCGAGAGAGGGTAGGCGTTTGGCGGCCGCAGAGACGGCGGATAACGCAGCGGATGATACGTACTTGGAAATAAGCGGATCATAGAAAAGTTTTTTCATGCCTTGACTCTACCTCGGTTCGTTCGGAAATCATGGTAGTCTTTTCATGGAGATTATTGGGAACGGAAATGGGCCTGGGGTTAAGAACAACGACAAAACTGCCTTCTGTCTGTTGCCATGGAATGTATAGGTAGGGATTGTTTTATGCTTGGAAAGCCCGTTCCGCGCTCTCTATCCCCTATTTTTTGAGGTCCCCATGAATCTTTAGTATTCGTGTTCGCTGAATTCCATCCAGCCTTCTTTCATGGATAATCATTAGTATTCCTCTCGCTAGCTATTTTTAGTAAGAGGGGGAGGACTTGATGTGACTACTATTAGACCTCCAATCCGGAAAGACTCTACAATCATTATGAGCGGATAACCCTTTCCTTTCCCTTCCATAGAGAGGTTGCCCCTTTCTCCCCGGTAGTTCACTCACTCCCAGTGCCTACCATTTCTATATACTTTTGAAAATAGAGAGGGAGAGCTAGGAGCTCAATATTGGAAGAGCGCCCTCTCTTTTCTTCGGGAAATCGAGTTAGCTGGGCTGGTTCCCTGTCCCCGATATGTAACGAATGATTGGTTTATCGCATTCATTCATGAAAGCACTTGCCTCTCTCTGGTGGGCCTTTACTTTTTATTTCAAATAGAAGAGAGGTATTCGCAGCAGGTTTGGAACCCTGTCCTATCACCTTTATAAAATCCCTAGCTCTCTTCCTTAGTGCAACTGTCCTATTCTTACCATGGGAATATCTATCTTTCTTTTTTCTTTCATATCTATACTTTCGGATATAAAAGCGGGCGCTATCGTATATGAAGAAAGAGATTGTTGACGTTAGTAGACTAATCTATTCATTGGTAGGGCATTTCTTCCTGTGACCGCCTTTCCTACCAAAAAGCTAACCCAACAAAATCCGGGTCTAGACTAGACCTAGACCTTCGGGATTTTGTTGGGGTTCATACATGCATTGATCCAGTCGAAGAAAACCTGCTTCAGAGCGACTACTCCGCCTAGCGTATCTTACTGCCCGCCCCGGGTTCTATATGCTCGGTTCCACAATCAATCCCAGATTCATCTATTTGAGGGAGGTCCAATTCCGCGCTCTTCTAATTGCTTAGAAGGGTTCAAGAACCCTTTACATCTAGGGCTCATCGAAGCCCTATTCTGTATATTCAGGAACAGGGCTATCAAATGGTCGACTGTGAAACCCATCAGGGTTAAAAAATAGTAGACTTTAAGCCCTCGATCGGCGATCGTTCAACGGACTACTTTTGCGATGTCTGTCACATAAAGAAGCTCAGCAAGCCTTGCAAGAAGTACATGCTTTACTAATAGGGGCATAGTAATAGTGGTTTGCTGGGTTGGTTTTGCTCTCTACCTTACTCACGGGGGGATGGAAACAAGAGAGGTCAACTGGAGTGTAAGCCAAAGGACGGGGCCGAGAATCTGTGATCGATCCGAAGAACCACTGCCAGATACGATTCTGCTCCCCCTTCGTACTACCAAAAAATGAGATTCTTGCCCGGCTTTCTTTCGGCTTAAGAAGGCTGCAGTGAGAATGAGGATCACTTCGGAACTCTAGGGGAATGGGCGTTTTAGGGCGGGATCCAAAAGCTCTCCAACGTGTTTCGGAGCCTTCGGCCCTGAGAGGAGAGGGTCCTTTGGCTTCCTCAGGGCCGTGTGAAGCAACACTTGCTTTAGCAGCCATGTGATGATTCAAGTTCGTGGTAGCCGTAGTAGCCCCCTCGGGCATGCTCTTTGTCCAAGCAAGCGAAGAGCTAATGAGGGCCGGAATGGAATATCGTATGTAGTGTAGAATCAGATCTGAAGCTCTTTGGAATTGGAACAAGCGAGGAACGAGTGACCACAAGCTCCGCTTAAGCGCTCGACATGTAGTTAGCTTAAAACATGTTCATCATGTGGCCTAGCAAAGCGCACCTCTGTGAAGCAGCCTAGCATCACTTTAGATAGAAGCAGAATGGATGACTTACAACTGAAAGTAAGTTTTCCGGATCGATATATCGTACGACGTAATGGAGCTCTTGATCTAGATCCGGTAGTTCGCAGAATTCGGGACCTAACAATGTTAGGTTCGTCACATGAACTGAATGGGAGCGGACGATTCCTCGCCTCTCCCTTTTCGGGGAATGGCTGCAATCACAAGCAAGTGATTGAATGAGTGGGGGCCCCGAAAGCACATGCAGGATAAGCAGGCGGTTCAGGAGACGGTCTAAAAATGGGTCCGGTCCAGAAAGAGAACTCTCAACAAAAAAAACGAAGAACGAAGCTGGAACTAATCAAGATCAATAGGAAGCTAGGAATCTATTGACAAAGTTCATGCCACGACGATCTCTATGAAAGGGCAGTTTTCTTGATGCATTCCTCTTGAGAAAGTTTTTTTTTATTTCATTCTCCAACTCCGGATGAGTTTGCGGCCTCCGGCGCCTTTTTTGAATACTTTTTTTTTGTTGCGCCCCTATCTCTAAAGGGCGAGGGTGTCGGCTTTCTTGTGGTAGTAATTGCGAACTCATTCCATTTATTTTTTGAGGATTCGTTCCCTCTTTCTGAGGCTGAGAAGCCTCAAGCTCCGCCCCCCCCCTTACTCACCTCAACATCTATAAAAAAGCCCTTTCCCCAACATTTAATATAATAATAATTAATTAGAATAGGGCTTGCTTAAGAACCGGCGGAATTGCCCAATCCTATCTTTCTTTGAAGTAAGTCTGGAGTGGGAGAAACTTCTACAGCAAATTCAGACTAAACTCCGATCACTTGGCAGTGGGGGTTTAGGAGGTCTTTTTGAGCGCATGTTTATCATATCGAGAAATCGGCTTTCGTCTGATTTTCCGGAAATCCAGTCATACTATTCCACTTTAGCTAATGATGAAAGAGAATCTGGATTTGTCTGCAGATGATGATAATGTCCACTCCTGGCTCGATGCGCTTAACGAAAAGGAACTTTCTAGATTAAGAAAAAATTTCCTTCGAAATGTTGCAGCATCCTTTAAGTTAGTTGGGGGGCGGCTCTGTATAGTGGGGCCGGATAGTGTAGTTATGTCGAGCGACAGAAGAGAGTCTGAAGACTGAAGATAAGAATAGTCTTGCTAAGATGAATGCCGCTTGAACGAGTTTAAGAGGTGAAAGAGTGAAATCAAACTCTTCCTTTTCAGGTCGGGTTAAAGAAGGGTCTCATCGGGGTATTCACCTAGCTCCCTAGCTTCCTATATTCCCACTCGAGCGGGATCAAAGGGGATGAGTTATTCTCGTAGCTAAATGCCCAAGTCGGGCAGGTATAGAGGATCAAGAGACTGTACTCGCCCTTCATCCCTCAACCATTCAACAGAAGCAATAGCAAAGAAAGCAGCAAGAGTCGAACAGGTGGGTCATTTTTCGTCGTGCAACTGATCGAACGAGATGCGCATCGTAATGGGCATAGAATAGATTTACCTCATACATACAAGGCTTTCTCTCCTAGCAAGAGAGGAGTGTGCTTGGGCTTTCTCTTCCCTTTAGCGGAAGAATAACTTATTCTAATGTGTCTGTTAATGCGTACAGATTTAGAATCTTCTTGGAATCTCTTAGCCAGCTCTCTTTCCTCTCGTCTCAGTAGGAAATAAAAGCTGAGCTCAGGTGCGTTAGCGCTTCAATAAGTGGTTGAAGAGTCGCTTTCCGTCCCGACAATGACTACTTACTTTCCATTTTTTGGATTCCACTTAACAGACTTGACTTCAAGCAGCAATGAGAGCAGCGGGAAGCGTAGAAGGAGGGAACTCTTCTTTAAGCCCAAAGGGAGCGAGTGCACTACTAGGAGTGTCTTCTAATCGTTTCGAAGGTGACAGGAAAGAGGGAGTGAACCGAGGGTGATAGAATAAGCCCTGCTTGAGGAAGGATTCCCGGTAAGTCATGCCCTAAGACACAGATATGATCTCGATGCCAAGAAGAAGACAAGGAATTGACATATAATAAAAGGCATTACTGTATGGCTAAGAGTTTTCAGGATTCGAGACAGATATTTCATTAAGAAAGAGAATATGGTGGGGCTTAGCTAGCAATTGATCACCTTGGCTCGGACTTTGGAATACATTAGTTCGAGTTCAGGGCTTACCAACAAAGACGGGGGAACTAGATTGGGAGGTGAGTGCCTTTGGTTGGTGGCAAGGAATTGGATTCTTATTCGCCTCTATCCGGTCCCGGGACCACTTCTCCCTGTTCCTTTTCATTAAGCTTCCGTTAATCGCCTTGGTCCAGCATTAGATCCCGTGGGTCCGGGCATTCCTTACTTTTATTAGTGAGCTGGGGTCAGCCAGTGTAGAAGAATACTTGGCCAATGGAGCTCCCGTTCCTTCCATCCGACCGGATGCAGAAAGAAGAGATGAGGACTTGGAGTGCATTCATTCCCCAGGTTCGGTTGCTGCTACTTCGGAAGATTGAGAATGGTATCGACTTGCTCCACCTTCCTCGAATTCCTTTATTGATGGCCCAGCATTGCAATAACTCATTGTATCCAGTATTGGCTGGGAGGCGAGCAGAGGATGAATTTTATCGTTTCGGAACCCTGATTGAGGCTTCTCGTTAGCGCCAGTAGAACAAGCATTTTGATACGGAGAGGAAGATGCCGGTGGGCTCGGAAAAAGAGAAATCTGGGGCCTCCATTGGTTTACTTGCTCCCATGGCCTCCCCTACCGGTTTCTAGCGCTTGGCTGGGCCAGCATGACATGACTTGGATCTGAGAGTTTAGGTGCATGGGCTTCCATGGCCATTAGAGGCACGAGATTGAGATGAATAGCCAGCACCAGATGAAATTTCTTTTTTCGGATTGGACTCGGCTGGAGTGAGATCGATAGTCGGAAATAGATGGACTTACTTAAGGGCTTTACTTGCGGTTCCAGGCTTAGATGTCCCAGTTCTGCTCTTCCAACTGCTAATGGATGGGGAACGCACAAGGCATTGCTTGGCAGGTGCCTAGCCACTAGGATGGGAAGAAGATGACTCGGGTCCTGTAGTTAGGTAATCTCCTGCTACTGGTAACGGCCGATCGGGACCAAGGCATTTTTTATGAAGCATTTGTTCCCGGGCAAGGGTTGAAATCAAAGTCATTGGCGAGTTCCTCATAGCTTGAATCGTTTGGTTGGCCGGAAGAAGATCCATTTTTTGCAGCAGGAATTCTCTCTAGAACCGCAGTAGGAGCATGAGACGGAATAAGTTAGGCATCTGTAGCAAAGGAAGAAGCTCTTTCCTTTGAGGTGATTACCGCTCTTAGCCGTTGCCACGGAAACGAAACAGAGGCTGCCCCCAAAGATCATGAAAAAGAGAAGGATGGTCGTAGATCAATACAGGATCGAGAAGAAGGGACTGAACTTGAATGAAGCTTGGGTTGACGGGGTCGAGTACGGGGATAGATAATGTAAAGTCAAAATCATTCTGAGTGAAGGTAATTTGTTGGGGATAAAATAGACTTCCCACCATAGCTTGCAAACCCCCAGGTGGAATGGAATTAGGGACGCTTGCTTGTGCTAGCGCCAGCACGATGGACTTGTGAAGTGGACAGAAGTTCCATAATCGAGATCTGGGCAGGAATATTTTATGAAACTGGTTGTAGAAGATATAGAAGGATGGATTCGACAAAGCAAGCTGAGTCTATTGAATAAACTACTAAATGATATTCCCTGCGCCTTTCAAGCAAGCATGGGAAATGAAATAGGAGGTTAGTGCATGATAAGTAGATGTGGAAGCAGTCCCACAAGCAGGAAAGGAATAGTTTTTTTAATCAGTCCCGGACACAATTGAATTGAATCAAGTGAGAGGAGCAAGTAAAGCTAGTCCCTTCTGTATCTAGAACTGGTCTTGTGTTTACTTATAAATAAATAGAAATAGATTGATTTAAGAGAGAAGCATTCGGCTGTCTCAACTAAACAAAGCCGAATGAGAAGCTCCCGATCTAGGCGGCAGTCATAGCTTCGGTTTCCACAGGGGGAAATAAACAAGGATTCCTCTCCCTATCGGTCGAGCATATGTAATTCCTCTGTCTACTAGGGAGTCGAAAGAAGTATTGGTTAGGGATTATGCCCTACCAAGAGCCGTGTCCCTTGACACAGGTCAGTCTTCTCCTTCTACTACGTTTATTTATCATCCCAGGCATAGCTTTCTTTGGCTTCTGCGGATCGCTTCAATATAGATAAATGGCTTTGAGGAACCACTCGACCGGGTCTCCCTCTTCAGTTACTGGACAGGTTCTTTCCTTTCTGCCTACCCATAAGTTCTTTCAGTTAGACTCTCTTTCTTGTCTCGACCTTGAAGACAGTTTTGAGTAAGTAAGGTGATTGTATCCAGCGCTGTGGGAGTATAATCCAGTATACCCTTTCTTGTATCCTCCCTATGCTATAAGGGAGATTCGATGAAAAAACAGAAGAAGAATAAGTCAGGGTCTGGATTGGGGTAGAGTCAGCTAATGAGCAAACAAGCGATGTCAGAGTACCGGCCAACCATCAAACCTTCTAATCCTTGGTATCCATCTTGGGATAAAGCGAACCTTCTACACTCGAGTCTTATCTAGAAGTATGGTAATCCTAAGTAAGGGTAAGGGAAGAAGAAGAGAGTAAGTGAAGATACTCGAAGAAACCTCCCGAGGAGCTAAAGTAGCTGTCCATGTAGCTAAGCAGTGGCGGACATATCTGACTTTCTTTTTGATCTTTCCCCGGGATAAAGGCATTGGTAAGGTAAGCACACGTCCACGCCAGCGCCAACGGACTTTCTCCTTCGTTCCCCGGAAACTATCCCCGCGGTCGTTAAGGATTGTACCTTTGAGCACCAAGATTTCAATGTTCCAATATCGCCAATTGTTGAGGCATATCTCAACATCAAGATCGAGGCATGACCTTTCTCTTCATACATGAGTGTCCATGAATCTTCCTTATAACAAGACGAGACGCCCTCTTCGTTCGATCAAAATGAAGATCTAAGAACAAGACTTCGGGCATTCTTCATGCATTGCTTCTATCTTCTGGTCTTGCAGCTTTGCCTGCTAGCGTTTATAGGACGACTGCTTTGTAACTTCCCCCTGTTGCTGCTGGATTGGATTCCCCAACCTTTGGTCCATGAAACTTGATTAGGACTTCTTTCTTCTTCGATTGATCAAGAAGCGGTAAACGGCACACGAAAGCAATTTCAAAAGACCAGTGTTTAAAAAAAAAGAACAAGGCCTCAGTAGCAAGGCAGAAGGGAATATGAATGGAATCCGCATTGACTTTTCTTCTCTTATGACTTTTCTTCATCTTCATCCACGGGGCTATCTTTGATTGAATCTTGAGGGGGGTGAACTTCCTTTCACACTGATCAGACGGGGGCGCTCGTTTTTCGTTTTGTTAGGGATGCTTTCATCTCCTTTATTTCTTTCTTGTAAATCCCCAATCGGATAACTTGCGAATTGAAGATTTCCAGTTTTGTTAGTGGAAGTCTATTTACTTGAACTCTCTGATCTTACTTAGTTCCCTCTTCTTTTCAGCCTATGAAGGGGACGTCGCTTCAAAAGCAAAATCAAAAGTAGATTCGTAATTCTCATTCGCGCTTGCTTATAAGAGAAGAGATTTGCCTTACGATGGAAGGTACGTAGATAGACCGATGTAGATTCATTGGCTTGACCGTAGCGACACGGATTCCCACTTATGCCACCCTAACATCCAGAGGAAGAAAAACCGGTATCAGGGTATGAGAACGACTTTCTCCTATAACAAAGGACATTTAGTAGCGAAAAGCATTGACACTTCTGCCTTCTAGGCTAGAACCCTCAAAGCTTCCAGAAAGGACAACCTAGCTCAACCTATTGATTTTAAAAAAGTATTCGTAATTGGACTATTTACATGCTTCTTTATCCCACTCTTAGATAGCGAGGGATCAATAGGAAAAAGCTAGTCAGCTAAACACCAGATCTTGATTTATGACTTTATGAGTTGTCTTCCCTAGGGTCGCCGAAGGTGAGTAAGCACACGATGTAGCATCATCATTCAACCTGGCAGTATACCAGAGCAAGGCAGGCCCCTCTATTTCAATCTTTACCATAACGGACCTCAACGGATGGGTTTAACCAGACCTAGTACAACTTATGACGGGAATCCCATACTCCCCGGCCTGGCAAAGCTGTTTATTAGCTTCAAGCTCTCTTGCGAATTAGCCTGTCTCTACCTATCACTAAGTGGGACCCCCGGTGCTAGCTTTTATCCTCCACTCTCTAACTAAAAGCCGGTCTAAAAATCCCTATTTGGGCTAAGTCAGCTTTCAAAACAAAAGGGATATGCTTTTCTTTCGACCTAGGTAGTGAGCGGACTAAGCCTAAAAAAAAGGGAGAGAGATTCAACCGCTAAAGAAAGCTAGCAAATCGAATTGGCTTGAATGAATATCCCTTCTTCCTAGGACTATGCTTGGGCTTCCACGGGGAAGCGTTTTGGAAACGTTGGAACTCTTTTTTTGTAAAAAACAAGAAGCATTTTAGGTGACATTTCTTACATACTACAACAAAGAAGACCACTTCGTGGTAGTAAGGGGTTCTCAAGCGTTTACCAACTGAAACCTCTAGATCGATTAGTTGGCGAGCAGAAAACAAATTGTTTCGACTTGAAGTCCGCCACGGATAGTTGGCTTTGGTACTCCTGTTCGAGATAATGTGTTATCTGTTCGCCTCTAGTGTGGTGAATTCCGCACTAGCTTGGAACATTTTCGAGATCCCCTTTGTAAAGAGGAAGTTCTCTCATATTTCTTTTGTGGCTGGACAACCGCTTGGATACTACGCTTCTTTGCCTTTATTTAGAACAGGTTTGGCTTTGCAGATATTTTGACCAAGGCTGTGGCCTCTCATACGACAGAAGGATTTAGATCGGGGGATTCTCGTAAATGATTCGTTGCCAGCGCCCAAACTTTCCCATCCCCAGCCAAATACGATTGGGCATATCCTTCCAGAGATCAACCAATACGCATACTGACGCAACACTAGGGTGGCCTACGATCAGCTGATTGGGGCGTCCATTGGTGGAACTCAGCCGGAACCTCAATACTGTGTAGTACCCGAAGAATGACTCCGTCATTTGGTCTAGTTTAGTGATAGAGGTGGGTCAGCTTGGTTCGCTGTGGCTCTAATGCCGGCGATGAAGCAAACAAATAGGGTGTGAGAACATTCAGACCTCTCTGAGACTAAGAGGGCTGGTTACAGTAGGTATTCCTGTAAGCCTTGTAAGTTGAGAGCTGTAAGCCCGATTGGGTTACGTAGAGCGACTTATAGAGGATCTCTCTCGCCAGCTCGACGACGATGCTTCTTTCCTCGTTGAGCAGATTGAGTGAAAATATTGGACTCAATCGCTCTGGAGAAGTGTTGGTTAGCCTTAACACATCAAAATCTTCCGAAGTCAATGCGGTAGCAGCCACTGTCCCGACCTTTTCTGTCACTAAACCCACCTCATATGCCCCCGTGGTTTCCCAACAAAGTCTTCCTCCTGCTACTTGGTAGCCAGCTGTCTCATCACCTGGGCTACCTATAAAATAAGGCCTCCTAGGAATTTGACACCATTGGGACAACCAGGCAGGTTTTCAAAGTTTTGGTCGAAAGGGGTTCTTAACACTGCACATTTTAGCAAAACATGAGAATAAAATGAAATGCATCACACTATATATGTTACATAGGATAATGCCTTCACAGTTCAAACCTGTTTAATCGAAGGCATGACTATTCAGGATTTTGATACTAGTCTTTCCTTTAGTTTTGGTTACCCCGACTCTTGCAAGGAAGAGGGGTGATCCCCCAGTTTTGGATCCTTTCCCCTGAAGCTGCAGGGCGAATAGTGTTACTGATCTGGGAAGTGGACGGAGTCTGGATAGCGGCCACCTCTGCTTCTGAAAATATCCATTGCCTCCTCAGGTACTTCATCATAGTAAATTACTTCTTTCAGATCACGGGACTTCTTTGCTTGGGCCAAATACTCCTGATCCAATTGTACTTTTATCTTTTCTGGTGCCTGAGCTTGAACTGGTTTGTCCTCTGGCTGAGGGATAAAGGCAGCTTTTGGAAATGTGATAGAGAGAGGGGCATTTTCCCGAGACCTCAACTGACAGGAGTTCTTCCTTCTAACTTGGCAAGCTTATTCTCCCTCTTCAGGGCGGCTACTTGCCGTTTGTCCTTCTTGGTGGGTTTGAAACCCGTAGGGGGCCCTTCTTGTCATTCACCTGTATCGGCTCCAACCTTCCTTGCAAATTCTGACCCAACCCAGAATCGAGTGTATAACTACTGTTCAACATCACCTTAGCAACCATCATGCTATTGGCGGAAATCTTGGGTCTTGCTGGGACTGATCCTTCTGCGACATAATTTGCTTGAACAAGCTCGAATGCCTTCCACGCATTAGGGACTATGTCGTTCTCCACGTCTATGTAAGGAATTGCTGGGGATCGGAGGACTGTCAGGTCTTCTTCTGCATGAACTGTTACCAGATGATCCCGAACGATGTATTTTCTGATGAAGGCTTGATGCTCGAGAGACCTGCAGAATGAACCCACGGACGTCCTAGGAGAAAGTTGTATGTTTCGGGGATGTCCAGCACTTGAAATTCCACCTCGAAAGTGTAAGGCTTCCACTGGTAAATCGATGTCACCGAGAATCTGCCTCTTCGACCCATCAAAGGCACGAATTGTAATGTCGCTGGGGCGGATGGTTCACTCAAAAATTCCTAACTTCATAATAGTGACCAATGGACATACGTTGATGGCTGAGCCATTATCGATCAGCACTCTTGCTACCACCATTTCATTGCACATTACTTGGATATGTAAGGCCTTATTGTGTCCCGTACCCTCAGGTGGGAGCTCATCATCAGTAAATGCGATAGTGTTTGAAGCAAGGACCTGGCCTACCAGATGCTGAAATTTGTCAAGAGAGATGTTGTGTGGCACGTGTGCCTCAATCAATCCTTTGAACAATGCTGAGCGATTCCGATGCCATTAGGAGACCCAGAATGGAGATTTGTGCTGGCATTCGGTTGAGCTGTCGCAATCAGTCTTTCTTTTCCTGGTAGCAGTACGAATAGGAGATCCAACATGACTGTATTAAGCCTTAAGCAATCAGGGTTAAGCTAGCTCATTGCCAGAAAGCAAACAGGAGCTCGTATTTTATTTAGATCAGAGGACGCTCATCCCAGGCAGGCAGCAGGGGCTTCGGGTAGAAGGAATGAATCAAGTAAGGTGCTCATACTGTAAAAATGATATCTTTCTCCCTGAAATAGCTCCGCTACTCTACTGACTTCCTGACTTAGCCTTTCTTTCGTATAAGACAGATAAAGAGTATGCCCAAATAGACTAGTAATTTATTAGTGTTTCATAGGCGCAATCAGTTAATCAATTGGGGAATGGGGGCTTCCGCTTTCTTTTAATGGATGCTGTTCCGGTCCTTCATTTTCCTAGTTGGTGTATTTTGAACCCCAACTTCTTATTAACGAGCATTTTAGGGGAGTAGCTCGCCGGAGAGATGAAATCCTCTACCTCCCTTTATAGTCTTGATGTAATTGGGGCTTGTAAATAAAGGATGGCATTCGGACTTGTAATGTAAATAAGGGGTCTCACTCAAGGTAGGGGTAATAAATAGTTATAGTCAGTGTATTTCCTTCCTAACTGGCTTATGATTCTCATTTCCCTGATGGGAAAGAAAGATCCCTAGTAAAAGTGCCCTTCTCAATAGTCTAAATCCCCTGGAAAGTGTGTTCCCCGAGTGTGATTTGAAAAGGCCCCAGCCTATCCCCTTTTGTAATCCCGCATTCCTATTCCATTCCCCCTATAAGTGCTAGTTCCGTTCCCCTTCATCTAGTTATAGTGCTAAACCCATGGAGTTCTATACTAGTCCTTATGGCTCTCATTCCTATATAATCCCTTCCTTCCATAGTAAGAACTCTTTCCAGGGCTAACATGCACGTCTATCCAAAGGGTGCCGAGGAGCGTAAGGGTAGTTAAAGACTCCCATCCCTACCAGGCCTTCTCCCAGAGAGTACGCAAGCAATCCAGTGATAAAGCAGGAAGCAAGGTCCTTGCCATTCGATGGTGGTCCAGGAAGCCAGTTCAAGCGGCGGTAAAAGGCTATAGGCTAACGATAAGAGAGATTTTGATTTCCCAGTGTTGTAATAGTTCTGTTTCTGTTTCCTTGGCCACCTGGTGAATTTATTGATGTCCTTGGTATGGCTAACATAGAGATATTTTTTGACCTGTATGTAGGAGCAGAATATATATGGCTTTGATTGCTCCAATAGACTTTCTTCCCTTCCCCTTGGTTTATTGCTAATTTCCCGATTTCCTTTACAGTAGTTGCAAGCTAAGAAGTCAAATAGTCAAGCAAAGCAGTAGTCTTGAAAATTGGCAAGCAGAAAGACTATCTCAAGCTCTATCTTTTAAGCCAACAGTCTCTCACACGCAATTCCCAGCGGGGTATGCAACTATAGCAGCTTTTTTAAAAGCAGGGGCTGGGGATATTTCAACACTTCCCGATTAGATCTTCGTAGTTCCGACCCGATGAAAGTGCTCAGTAGAATCCGATTCAGTCAGTAAGTACCCCGGTTCAGAAGAGGCGGTTTAAGCTTACAGGAGAGGGTCATACTCTTCACCGATCGCCAAAGTCAGTCTTGTGTTCAATTCCGCCGGTTGGAAGGATTTCTTTCTGCCGTCTGTCTTTCCCTTCTCTCTCTTCTCTTAGCAAAGTAGGTTCAAGTCAGACTTTTGGCTTGCTACAAGCTGGGCTCAGGGACTGCAGTCAGCCGCTTCCCCTGTAGTCGTCAGCTCGTTCTTGACAGATCCGATCGGGTGTTCATAATCTGGAGTAAAAGGATTCGAACCTTTGCATGCCGGTACCAAAAACCGATGCCTTACCACTTGGCTATACTCCATAGGCCAGTTTTGGACGGTAGGAACGGGGATAGGGGGAAGGGAGAAGCAGGGCTCGAAGAACGAGCCGAGCCGTGCAAGGACGCGGGGATATAGCAAGTAAGCAGCAAGGTTCTCCCTTTATTAGGACCGACTACAACAAGCTCGCGACTCTAATAGAAAGAAAGGGTAAGCTCTCTGCTCTATTTGCTTGCAATGCTATGCCTATCAAAGTTGGCGAAGGCTTCTGTAACCTTATACTCGTTATGCTGTTCGACTGAACTCGTTGGCTCCGCGTCCACCGAAAGTCGCTTCGTCACCGTCAGCATTTGGTACTCTCTCGATAGCTTCAATAGTTCACTGAAAGCCTTTGGTGTAATGAACCGCAAGCCCTTCAGAAAGAAAGACATAATATAGAATAGTTTAATGTTGATTCAAGTACCCTTGAAAAGACTAAAGGAAGGGGGGAATGACTACCTGTAATAAAGCACAGGCTAATACGAGCCGACCAGAAGAAGCAAGGCTTAGATTACCAGATCCTGGACACAATCTTCCTAGAGATGGAGAGCCCCTTGCCTCGCCTTTTCTAGCCTCTCCTTCTTGCTTACCTAGCTCTTGTCTTAGTGACTCTTCCTCTTTTCTAGGTTTTTTTTTCTGAGTGTTAATACGATAGATTTTGCATTTGCCAATGAATTGGATCCGCCCCGATTCGATCAATAATGGGATTCTTGGCTAGAGAAAGGTTCTGTGACATGGACGCCCAGCCCAACTCGGTGGGTTGGCCCACCTAAGAGATGATGAGATTCTCGATCGATTTGATCGAATTTTGAAAAGTCTTTCTCACTATTCAGAACAGTGGAGCTTTCGATCAAGATCTTCTCGCCTCCCCCGTTTGAGCTCTCGCTCGAATCGGAACCTTTATGCGTTGGTAGGCTTTCGACTCAATCGAATAGCCGGGCGCCAATAAAAGAGAAAGTTTTCGCATGGGCTCATCATCTGATGCAGAACCGATGCGAGAGGGAGAATAAATATGGGGGAAGCGTGGATTGATAGCTTTCAAGAACCAGTGGAAAGGAAAGAGTTCTTCCCTGCATTCCTTCCTTTCCAAAAAGAGTAATTAGGCATAAAAGATTTGATTGAATGAACGCCACCTTGGTTGTTTTCAAACAAATCCAATCTTGGGCCAAGCGTTGCCAGCCGGTAATAGCCGAAGGCAAAAAAGGGAGAGATAGGGAAGAGGAGATGTTGGATAGTCACTCCACTCCATAGATAGTGCACACAGATTCTTCTTTCATTTTCAATTCCTTTCGGGTCGGAAACGCGGGCTGCTGGTGGGGCTGTGCCCATTCTCCCTCTTCTTCCGCTTTACAACCGGAATAAGGAACCTTAGAATTCACCCTACCTGTCGATGAAAAAATGGGATTTGAGAGGACCACCAGCTAGCAGATCAGAAATCTTTGTATGGGTATGGAATGTCCTACTCCTGCCTGAGCTTTCCGATCTACCAATCCCCTATTTCAGGGACATCTGTGTTAGGTAGGCCCAGGGATCACTAATTAGTCGAATGAACCCATCTCTCTGGCCTATCATTTGTTGGTCGATCCGGCTGGCATCTCCTGCATATCTATGGGGGCCCCTTTATACAAGTTTGCTGCTAGGAGTCCCTAGAGTCGAATCAATAATCAATAGAAGTTGACTGACCTGGCTCTTCAATCGACGATCTACTACTCCCTCTTAATAGCAGATGCCCATGCTTTGATTCGAAAGCCCTAGCCAGTGATGAATCCCCAGGAAGATCGGAGTAAAGAATTCCTCCTCCCTTCAGTCCAGTTTGAACCCGTCCCAAGAACGAACACTTTCCTACTGCAAGGTGAGGCTCTTCCCCTAGAATCCACTCCGGGTCGGGGGAGCTACTAGTCCAACTTCTTAAGCAGCCGAGATATTGAACAAGGAACATTTGAAAGAATTCCTTGCCTCACCCTGAGAGGGAAGGTCGATTTGACTCGAATCCTGGACCTGATCTTTAATCCTACACCGGTTAATGATGCGATGGGAGAAGTTTTTCTTTTTTTTGTCATTTTTTCATCAATGCTGGCCCAGTCGAGTGACTTCGTTCCTGATGGACAAACCTTCGATTTGCCTCTAGCTCTATAATCCACCCGTCTTCCCCAGTGCCTTCAAGCCCTCCCGGGGCCTAGCCCTCTTTCTCAACTCGAGTCTTAAGTTCAGCGACTTTCATCGTTGACGAACACCTGCGCTAATAAGACAAAGAAATGGGGAGTCTATGCCTTGAATGAATCAGTAACAACGGATTAGTGGAATGAGGGATCAAGAGACGGATAGGGGGGAATGGCTTATCAATCATTGGTGGACCTTCCCTTTTTCCAGTCACGGAGCTCTCAACTGAGTTGTTTAGGTTCTGGAATTTCATCTCTAGTTGGGGGTTTCGATTCGAAGGAACTCAAATGTGGTGCGGGTTCATCTCTCTCGACCAGTTCAGGTTCAAGGGAGGGTGATCGAGGGGACCCAGACTTTAGATCTCTTCTCTATGGCGGGAGGTTTCTTTCGTATCAAGAGTGTGTTGGGGAGGCCAGGGAAGACGGATTGGATCGAGAGGCGATGCTTATGCCTCTTCTTTATCGATAGGATTCCCATCATTTTCAGTCTCCGGCGAAGGAGACAAGGGCGAGGGTGTACGTATCCCAGGTGAGCCAAGAGGTGAAGAGTGGGAGTAGATCAGTCTATCCTCAACCTCCATCCGTCATTAGTAATCTCAATTCGCTTTTCCTATTCACTAGTACACTGCGCGCTACAACTAGCAGCCCCTTGACTAGTAAGGGAAAACGCTAGCGCGCAACGGCTGATGAAAAGCCAGCAACTTGTTAGGAGTAGGTTTTGGCTTGCCCCTTTCTTCTTATTAGTAAGATAGATTTGGAACCCTATACAAGGGGCTGCCTTGCTGCTCCCCCCTATCTCTAAAGGGGCTTATGTACTCCACTCGTTACCACTAAACGACGAAGCCAGGAGCGGAAGGAGGGACTTGAACCCTCAACCTCAGCCTTGGCAAGGCTATGCTCTACCATTAAGCTATTTCCGCCAGCGGGGCAACATCAAGCAGCGAAGCACTACTGAGCAATTCACGTATCACAACATACGGATGACTTCTGTTTTTCCGCCGGACCACAGTCTTGACCTCCGATCGAGCTACGAACACGAGTAGGTAGGCGGCTAGGGGGGGAGAGGGGCTAAGGGCTGCCTTTTCCATCAATCTCCGGCCGCTCAGTGCCGCTATTGGTGCGAGTTGTAAGGAGTCTTGATCTCGAGTCAAGCTGGGGCCTCATTTCATTCTCGTAAGGGGAATGAGTGCACCGAAAAACCAGACAAGTTGCTCCCTCGCCTCGCAGCGGCGGCATCTGTCTTTTAAGTTAAACTAAGTCATTTCCTAAGACGGCCCCTCTTATTCTACGATAATCCAAGCTGCAGCTCCACGAGTCTGCTCGGAACCGGTCGATTCCTAAGCCATTCGTTCTCCCCTCTCGGTTGGCCTTTGCCAGCCACTAGAACAAGTAAGAGAACCTACAATGAATGAACTTAAAGAACCGCAGATTTTGACCGGATTGTACACCTTTGTGTCTGGCTATGTAGATGTGCATAAAGAAGGGACGGGACATCTCTCTCCTTTTTTTGGGGGAAGAGAGAGGGAAGAAGCTTCATTCCATCCAGCCTCACGAACTTCTTACTGGGGCAGTACTATAGGCATTTTCGAGTGTTTGGATGCACGTGTTTTGTTCATATTCCTGCGCAGTTAATAGAAAAATTGTCCCCAAGGCAACCACTTCTGTCTTTCTTGGATATGCTCAGTCCGGGTATAGATGCTATGACGTGAAATCCAAGAGACTCGATGTATCCTTAATGCTATGCTCTCTTTAATGGAAATGGAGTCGCCTCATATTTTCCTTAACCTAATTAATCAGCCCCGGGGGAGAATGATGATGGAGATGTATTGCGGCCTTCTCCTGTTCATAAACTTTTTCCTCATTCTTCTGCAGTTGATGTTACGGATCAGCCTCACTCTTCAGGCCAGCAGCTTTCTTCTCGGCGGCGATTACAGTCTCTTTCCCAGGGTCAGGCTACTCCAGAAGATCAGCAGCCTAGCCCAGTTGCTTCCCTTCCAGTCGCCTCCTCAGATTCTGGATCCCTCTCTCAGGTTCGTCGATCCTCTCAAGTTTCTTATCCTGTTGAAGGATTTTGATCAACTCAACTATATCGTTTTCCCCAAAAGATCGAGCTTACCTCATGTCAGTTCAATCTTCTCATGAACCTGAATCATTTGCTGAAGCCTCCAATCATTCTTGCTGGAGAGATGCTATACAGGAAGAAATCAATGCCCAGGAAAAAAAGAATAAGACTTAGTCTCATTGCCTGCAGGGAAAGAAGCCATTGGCTGCAAGTGGATTTACAAGATCAAGCATAAAGCAGATGGCTCGGTAGAGAGATAGAAAGCTAGATTAGTAGCTAAAGGATTCCTTCAAGAATATTGAGTCGAACCCTTTTAGAGATAGGGAAAACATTTGCTCCAGGTTGCTAAACACCATTCGTGGCATTCTTGCCTTGGCTGCAATCAAAAGGTGGCCTTATTTCAATTTGACGTGAAGAATGCCTTTCAACAACATAAGTGAAGGGGGGATCCGCAAGAATTTCTATTCAGCCTCCTCCAACTCCAGGCTTCTCTTCTCCTAGGAATCCTAACTTGGTATGCAAGCTCAAGAAAGCGATTTACGTTACGGCCTCCGACAAGCAAAAGCAGGAGGTTTCGGTTATGTCGAAGACCGAGGTTAGGTCCGCTTCGCTTCCCGGCGAAGATCTTGAAAGGATTTCTTAGAGCTTAATTGCACTATCGATCTCTCGAAGCGTGAATCCCGATAGCGCCATTGCGAACAGCCCCGGGGTGCGCAGCGTGGGGTGGGCATCAGTTGAGCTATTTGACGGAGTAGCTAAAGGGGATCTGAGGACAACTCCTTCCCCTCAGTTACAGGACAGTGGACCGTATTCCTATCTACTTTTTCTCGACCCGCCCTTTCTCTTGCTTGTAAGAATGACATAAGAGAGCAACCTGCCCGAACTAGCCTCTACTCCACAATGACAGAGAGAACTAGTATCTGACGAAGGTCAATTACTAGGTGTCTGATTACTCGGCTTGTACCACAAGGACAGTCTGATCGTTAACTCCTCGATCCTACCTTCAGCTGCGCTTCTTTCCGTTAGTCTGAAAAATGGATCCCTGCTTCAAAACTTCTGTCACAAGCGGTAGCCATAAGTCCTAGAGGAAGTTTCTTTTCCAGTAATAGGAGAGGAAGCCCATCAACATATGTAAGCGCTGTAATGTCTCGCAATGGCAGAAGAAAGAGATATCATTGCCAATCGGTAGGAAAGGAAAGACCCTGCGTCTTTCTCCCTGTCGATGTTTGACCCTTTTCTGCTCCCCGGTCCTTAGCCGCCCATACCATAACCCGCTTCCCTCGACTGCCTTCAGAGGTAGGAGGGGTTGTCATGAACTGTCCACATGTTCAGCCTGGCCCTCAAGCTCTTCTTTGGTTTGATTTGTCCACCTTTCACATACGGGGTTCAAAACCTCCCTGCCTGCTGCTGTTGGTAGTGCACTCTCCTCGGATGGTATTTCAACGGATAATGCGGGTGGATGGACACCTAGCCGAAGAATCCACGGACACCTTTGCTACCTGCCTTTCTTTACGGAAGAGGTGAGTTTTCCTTAGTTTTCTTTCATTCCCCTATCTCCGAACCTTAGACCTTGTAGAACTTGAGTAGGGGGACCTCTGATAGCCCCAGTTACGGATACTGCTCAAGGTTGACTGGACTGCCATAACAATTGATGGATAGGAGCCTACTCTAACTAAGAGCAGCTTCTCTAGTGAATCGCATAGGAAGGAAAGGATCACAAAGGCCTCACCGACCTGCCATCGGTTAGAGCGTCTAGACTGAGACCTGGGGATATAGCTCCAAGCCCAGCATCCGAAGCATGCGAATCCACGCAAGCCATTGAGAAAGCCTCTGCCTTAGCATAAAAGCAAGAGGTTCCAACCCAGTCCACAAAAGGGTCAAATTGAATGAAATAGAAGCCCCGTTTTATTACCAGGGAAGTGCTGCGCTTTTCAGCACCTTTGGCAGACCTCAAATAGTCGCGATTTCCTTCAACAGATCTTGGTTCGGGTGCTCTTTCTTCTTCTGAGTGAGTGGATTAGCTAGGCCCGACTATCTCTGTAGAACATGGATCTCTTCTTTCTACGCCGACGTATGCCTATCTTTAAGGTCTGGCTCATCCCTATCCCTTGTGTATGGGAATCCGGTGTCTGGAAGTGCCACTGCAACCAAAGAATCTGTTTTTGCTTCGTGAGAAAGGGAGTATGTTAGATAGAAAGAGCTACAAAAGGTGTACCGGATATCTTATTCCATATAGTAGGCTAAAATAGGGCTTTGACGGACATAGGTATAAAAAAACTGTCCAATTGGATTGCCTGGTCTTATATACTTAGTTGTAGGCATTTCCTTATGAAATCGAAGTCGGGTAAGATACCCCAGCTTGTGCTATGTGGCTGGCGGTACCCTCTTTTAGGTATGTGCCTCAGGAACAAAGCCAGCCTATCTTGCTGCTACAAGTCAAAGCCATTCTGGGAAAGCTTGACTTTATTCTTTCTTTAATATACTATTTAAGACAATACTATATAAGACTTGGACGAGAAAAGTCAGATTGAGAACTATGAATAGTAGGAATAGTCTAAAGCAGTGGTAAACTAGAAGAAGAGTCAAAGACCAACAAGGAAAGAAAGTGGGGGCGCCCGGAAGAGTAAAGCGAAGTTCTGTTCCAATAAAGTAGCTCGACCAAAGAAGATTTCGGAAAGTGTAACGACAGTTGGAAGAAAGGGGGAAAAATAGACTAAAAGTAAAGGCCTTTTAAGTAGTGGGTTAGGCGCGCATCCCTTTCATCGGGTGTAAGCAGTTAAAGTAGTCCGCTAATCTAAAGGAAGCAAACCAGACTCCTTCTATCTATTCCTATTCTATGCCCGCAATCAAAGCCTTTAGCCAGCCATAAAAGTCAAGCTATAATGAGAAGTGCTATTCCGGGGATTGACCCAGAAGTTGTAATATGTCTAAAGAGTGTGATCATGTCTAGAAACAACAAAAGCGAAAGAAGCCCACATTCCCTCTCTTCTTCTATTAGTAGAGTGGATTCCTATTTTCGATTGACTTTCTTACTTCCTATCCCTGTCGAAAAAGTGAGCTCTTTCCTTCCTCTCCACTCGAAGTAGATTGAGTGACTCCTGCCCTTATAGGTAGTTTAGCCGTAAAAAGTCTTTATTTGTTGAGTTAATAAACTTCTTCCGCTCCTAGACCTTTAGAATTGGTTTCCGGAAAAGAAGTTCTTCGGGGAAACTCTCTAGTGCCAACGGTGGATCCGGTGCCACATATGATTCTATTATCACTTCCGATAGGCAGGAACGAGATCCCTCCTGCTACCCAAAAGGGTAGACCAAAAGCACTGAAATGAATATGAGAAAGCCTACCTATAGAAGGAATCTTTCGTTACTAGAACCCCTTACTAGTGACTGTAAGCGAAATGTATTTAGTGAACGCCTGGTCCTCTCGAACCAGATAAAGACTAACCTGGGGATACTGAGTTCAATATTTTTATGTATAGCTCTGTTATCTCTATCTAAATGACTAAGTCTTCCAGTGGTCTCTCTCCGGACCAAAACCATCCCTTCCAGCGTTAGCGCACTAGATCCCAATCTTTTTTGCAGTTCTTAGAGAACCAAAACACCGCAATGTTGCAAGCTAAAATAGCTTGTCCCAACCAACCCCTTCTATCAATCAATGCACACAAATATGCTTGCTTGGACAGACACAAACATATGCTTGCCCCTACACCTTCCTATACCGGGAACCACTATGTCTCCATAGAGGTTCTTAGTCTATATGTCGAGACTAGCAACTGAGAAGGAGACAGATTCCGTTAGACCACTAAGTGAAATAATGAAATTGTTACTTTCATTTAGATCTTTCGCTAAAGCGATACAATCTAAATGAAAGTATCTATAAAAACAATGGAACCCAGGCAGAGGGTGTACCCTCTAAAGCGGATGGTCGAGCAAGAGAAAGGAAAGAGGTTCGGCGGTCAGATTATCTTCTACTTCTAGAATCGATAACGGGCTCAACACCAGGCAAAAGAAAAGTATATTTCAGGCTAAGCTGATGTATTTGCAGAGTCTTTTTCTCCAACTAGAATATAGTTGAGCCCTCTTCCTTCTTTCGGGAATCGATTTGACGTTCAACTTTAGCTAATAGCTAGCCTAATCAAAGAGGCTATATCAAAGGTCTGGTGACGGTGAGGTATTGTAAAGCTCCCACACTCAAGTCCTATAGAGGGTAACTCCACCTAGGGTATAATTAATATTACCGGATTCCCTTACTAGTTTCATAGCAGAGACGAAAGAAGATAAAATAAGGGCAGGTGGCTAGGCTAGTGCAAGAGTCCAAGTCGGGAGCGTCTAGTAGGTTTTGGATCAAGGATGGGCTCTTTCTCACCAGAGAGAATAGCCTTTACGTGCCCAAGCTTGGAGACTGAAGGTAATGAAATGTTGGTAGTCTCATGCGGCTGCTCAGCGCCTATACCAAAGAAAGCGGTCAAGTCTATCCTTCTTCTTGTCTTGCACTTAGTCTAAGGGGAGAAAGTTACGTTAATTGCTTAGTTCGACAGGAAGACGAAGGTGTTGAGTGCTAACGAAGAGATGACGGAACGATGGCTTAGTCGTTAGACTCTGGAGCTTAGAAAGAGCGTGGAATGGAAATAGCAAGCGAGTAGAAGGTTCGGTCATCAATGCTGGCACTCTCGGAAGTGCTTCTTTCTTTTTTGCCTATTCACCCGAACCGACAGACTTTTTTTTATGTTATCTCGCTTCCTTCTACTCCGTCAAAGCAGCTCTTCCAACTTCCTATCTGACGTATATAAAGAAGGTATAAGGCACTAATCCGCTTCTCCTCTTTCGTGTACTTTTGGTTTGGGATTGGTTGCTGGAAGAGAGGTTTTCGGGGAATACGGCGAAAACTCATCAATTCAAGGGGATTGAAAGTCACTACCAGGTTCATAAGACGCAGTCAAATCCCAGGGCTCAACCCTGGACAGGCGGTGGAAACTACCAAGCTGGAGTACGGTAGGGGCAGAGGGAATTTCCGGTGGAGCGGTGAAATGCGTAGAGATCGGAAAGAACACCAACGGCGAAAGCACTCTGCTGGGCCGACACTGACACTGAGAGACGAAAGCTAGGGGAGCGAATGGGATTAGATACCCCAGTAGTCCTAGCCGTAAACGATGGATACTAGGCGCTGTGCGTATCGACCCGTGCAGTGCTGTAGCTAACGCGTTAAGTATCCCGCCTGGGCCTGCTTGGGAAGACGGCAAGGCCGGGTTTTTCCTAATCGATGTTCTCATTATGGCCTTCACCCCCGGCTCATTCCGTACCTCTCTTTAGCTTTAGAAGCGGCGGACATGCTCACACAAACCGAGAAGGTGTGTTTGAACAAAACAACTAAGAAAAGTGGCTTAGACAAAATCTGATGTTAGAAGGTCTGGTTCTTGAAGTCAAGTCACTGATTCCAGTTGCTTGCGATATCAATTGTACTGAAACACAACTGGCCGTCATGTATGTCACTTGAACTTGAGCCTATGAGCTAGAGTCGGCTAGGGCTAGGCCAGAAACTGGAAAGTCCCTAACACCGGCTTCCTAGAAACCTACAGAGCCAAGCTAAAGCTCCTTTTCTCTTACGACTCGAAGAAGCAGGACCTATCTCGACAGCTGAGAGTAAGTAGCTATTTGATGATCTAAAAGAAAAAACCTTTTGCAGCAAACTATACCTTCATTCTCAAACATGAAGTCAATAGAGGTTCACCTTTAGCTGCAAGCTTCCAAACTCATCCAACCCAAAGTCTCCTTTTCATGCCCACCTTCCACTCTAGGGAAGAATTCGATAGATACATTCGAGACCTAGCCCAAGGAGCCTCATAGTGTTGCACTTTCCCTTCCGTTTTCACCCTATTCACCTTCACCAGATATCCGCCCAAGGCTTATGCTCAGAAGAAGAAGCTCTTTCAATCCCAACGCCTTCTTAACCACCGATGTAGCTTGTGAATGAACAGGGCTTGAAGAGAAATTTCGTACGCAAAACAGCCAAACTCTTGGATTTCGTTCCCCTAGAACGCCCGGTGACATCTTTCTTTTCACAGTAAAAGTCAACCCTTTCTTGGTGGCAACATCGGCATCCGTTATAGTTGACTTTAATAAACACCTGAACTACCCATAGTCTATCTAGTGTAGGGCTTGCACTCAATAGTCATCCTTTTTCCGTAGGTTGATGCTTTGTCTCGCACGCTTGTTATATTTGTTTATATAGTGTGTGACTCCTTGCCGCACTCTTCTGGCACAACACACACTCCCACTCACAAGAGCACACCACAAAAATCCCGGCGGGGGGATTGATCGATTCTTTGACCGGCTTGGGTTGAGCAACCGCTACATTTATTGAACGATCACAGCCTACATAGCTCGGCTCCCTCTTTTCCTTACTCTTCTTAGTAGAATTCATTGACAAGACCAGTTTCCACCCCTGCTTTTGCCAGCATGACAGCAAGCACGGACTGGCAGCAAGGAGTCATGATCAAAGCATCGGTTGCTTCCACTTGTGGCCTTCTTCGACTGCCTTGACACCAACATATCAAGGAATCCCACCTCTTCCACAAGTAGGTGGAGACCAGGAGGGTCGGAAACCCCAACGGGAAACTTTTCACCGCGCCACACGATTCTTTCGCGAAGCGCTCTCTCAGACGTTTCCACTCCTGCCCCCGCAAGCAAAGAGGTTTCAAGATACCAGACGACCAAGTGAAAGTGAACAGCTCCAAGCAAATCTTCTAGAGAACCTTCCCTTTTCTTCTCTCTTCTTTCCCTTATCTCCCCGGTCCTCAACCGAATTTTCTCCATTTTGCTCAGTTGGTACCCTCCAGCGGTGGCTGGGCAGTGATCTTTGTGGTAGCGGGGGTAGAATTCGGAAGGCTGGCCGGGGCAAGTAAATAGAGCTACTTCTGTACTGTTAATGAAGCCATATCTATTGATATAGAGAGTGAACCAGAACCTTTTGGTTGCCGATTGACTGTGTCTTCCATTCCCTAGAATCATAGCAAGCTTGTCGTAGAAGCGAAAGGGTGAAATCCTCTGATAGGGACAAGGAGAGCCCTGGTTAGTAGGCTGTCGGAGTTCGAAACAGAAAGAATGAAAGTAAAGTCAGAATGAAGGAATTCTGTCTTCCGGGAGACAATAGGTGGAGGGCCCTTCTTGGAAGCGCCTGGAGTACCATTCTACGTGATAAGGGGGGACCCGGAGGGAGATCCATAGACCTTTCCTCTATGGATCCTGAAAGAGTACCCTTAGTCAGTTCTGGGTCAAAGGTTACTATGACTAGTTTTACCATATAGTTTGAGGGGACTCAAGGACAAGGTCGACTGGTTCTGGAGCTTCACAGTATAGAGGCTGATCATATCAAAAGAAGAAAGAGGAATTCAAATCTATCGGCTTTCTTCCTATCGTAAAACGCTTTGATGGCTAAACCTTTCTTCTTAGGGGGAGACCTTTTCTCTAGGTTTGCTTAGCCAAAGACAAGAAGGTGAAGGAATTGTCATCCATAGACAGATCAAGAGTGGATTCGTTTACCTAATTCTTCTGAGAAATTAGGAGACCACCACGAAAAAGCCTTCAACTGGCTTTCTCGAATAGATCGTTTTCTTCAAGCCACATGTAATGTAGGTTCTGGAAAATTGTCCAACCTTGGCTCCTTTATCAAAATGGCCAGTTAATATGAGGAGTGCCTTTCTCTTGAGATCCAATCAATGTGTTGATTCTACCAGCTAGACTATCTTCATTGTTCTAATCAGAGCAAAAGCAGCAGTGAAAATGAAAATAAGCTTAATCTATATGCACCCAAGAGTCGTTCTCACTGGTCCGGAAAGAATAGAGGCACCGAAGGTGTCGGCGAATCGTCTGCTGTTCTGTTTTCAAGTCTCTCTTTCTTCCATGCACTAATCTATGCCATATGAGCGAGCTTTCTCCCTATTGATTGACTCCTTTACATACTTCCTTTTTTGACCGCAAAACTCTCACTAAGAACGAGCTGCTTTAGCAGCGAGCACTTCCCTCCAGGTCACTAGGACCCTCCTTATTTTATTCGCGTACTCATCTTGGATTTCATCCAGGATTTCCACTGGTATGGAATCCAGGAAATACCAGGTGCAAAGAGGCATCTTCATGCATACTCACGAGATCTGCCTTACCCGATGGACGATCCTGTGGGTCTGGCGGTTTTGATGGTTCAGTTGGTCTATTGCTCCTATCAGAAGCAACCCAGCTTGAAGGGCCGCGGGGGGTCCATTAGTGTGTGACTGGCGTAATCGCAAAGAAGCTGTAATAGATGAATCATGCAAAGGAGGTTGCATGTATGCAGTAAGGTTTCGACTTGGTGTTACGTGAGCCATCAACGATGAGCTGGCAGTGATTGGAGTATGGTTTAAACGTATGGTATCAGTGATGGGTGACAGGTTTTGCATGGATGCATGGAGATTGCAACTCGATTTTACGTGCCCCGCCCGTAGGTTCCTTTGTGTCGTTGGGGATTGAAATAGGAGGTTTGGAAGGAATCCTGAACCTGTGGTGGGAATATCGTCCTTGTGCTAATCGGTCCGGTCTCTGAAAGAAGGTGCAAAAGAGGCAAGAGCGACTCAAGCAGCACCGACTAAGGGAACTTGTCCACGAATGTTGCATTCACCGGGACACTTGAGAGACCTTCTTTTATCAAATTGTTGGGAAGTAGTCGAATCTTCCTCTTTCGAGAGCCGTGCTAGGGATAAGAATGCTGCTAAGTCGTTTTCTGGGTGATCATCCCTTTACGAAAGAACATCTTATTACCATATTTAGCGTAAGTGCTGTGAAGAGATAGGTCGAGCGAAGGTCCCTAGGAGCTTAGTGCTGCTGCTTGGCTCACCCTTATTTGTAACGGTCTTACCGCCGAGATGCAACTATTGTATACCCGGGATCTGGTGGCCCTATTATATTAGTTGCAAACTCTTAGCTGCTCTTTTCTCGACTTGGCTTGCTTCATCAGGCTCGTAGAGAAAGCTGAATGAGATGTGCTAGACCGGGGCTTCCCTCGGCCACTAAGCGATAGACTTGAGACAGATAGCTTTAGCTGATCTGATCTGCAACTATCTTTTGACTTTGAAAACGGAGTAACCAACCGCCTTACCCGCCAAGATCCTCTGCAATAGGGGACTTGGGGTCCATGGTCAGATCAAGAAATTCGACTTTTGGGCACCTTACGCACTGGTCTTCCAGACCGTATAACCTTTTTTTTTATGGACTTAAACTCCTTCCTCGGGAATAAGGAATGATGAAAAAGCTACAGCCTACTAAGAAAGCAGTGGAAATGCTCCTTGGCGACTAGAAGGAATTCGATCACCAACCGGTCGTGGCACTTATTGGAATGGTGAAATCAAGGAGGAGACGGAAGGCCAAAGAAAGAGCTTCGAATTTGCTACGACTTCTTCCCTGAAAAGAGTTCGATTTAGGAGAGTGAACTTATTCTTCTTCCTTTTCTTTCATCAGCAGAGAGTTCAAAAAGAGAGGAGCATGAAGATAGTTCAGTTCTTGATGCTCTTCGAGAATCTGATGCTTCAACCGTGCTTGGCTTCCCAACTTCTACTCCTGGTTAAAAGAAACTCGACTGAGTTGAAGAGGAGAGAATGGCCACTCATTGAAGGCTTTCTCCGCGCCGCGGTAAGAGTATCGGCAGAAGAAGCGGGTGTAAGGGCGGGTAGGCACAACCTCCTTTCATTCGGCAAGTTTCTAAAGTCAGTTTAAGCTGATAGAGTTGAGTTATCCTTCCCCTAAGGAATCCCGGTGGTGAATCGGAGCAGGAATCTTTCCCTTGCTCTCAAGGTGGTTCCAGAGATATAGATCATGTTTCAGTGATAGTAATAAATTGTAGGATTGTTAACTTTATTTGGACAACAATCAACAACAGATAATCTTTCTACTTATTCTATTTTGACTTTGACTATAACTGCTAATAGAATAGATCCATAGAGTTAGGTTTAGAACTAACTTAAAAGTTACCACTAAAGGGTTAAGCTGGCTCAGAAGACAGTCTAGTGGGGCATGGTTTAGAAGGTAGGTTACCCGCTCGTAAGAGGCGGTCTAACTTAGTTATAGGAAAGCTTGCTCATCAGAAGGATAAGCAAGGTTTTATGAATTATCCTAGCAAGGCTTATAAGATAAGGCTAAGCGAAAGCAAAGAGGGGAGCCCCTAATGAAGGTTTGGTGTTCAGTCCGCCATTCCAAGGTAAATGCCTGGCTATTCAAGCTAGTGTGGTAACGAGACGGTGAGTGAAAGTTAAACGGTTAACGAGACTGAGGAAGATGCCTAGCTAGTTTTGAACCAGAGCAGGGAAGTGAAATAGCTAAATCAGAAGTGAAACCCTCGATTAGCAAAGAGCTCCCCCAACGAGCTCTCTCCGTTCTATCCAATAGACAACTATTTATTTGCTAAAGTTCAAAGGCCAGTTTGAAGAAGGTCCAATGTCCAGACATGCGAAGTAAGTGAAACTGCCGTTCCAAAGCTTTCTAGAGGTGCCTATAAGGAAGTGGAAATAAATAGGAAACCCTGATTCCAGCCGTAGTTTATTGGCTGTTAGGTCGATGAAACTGTCCTTGTAGCTAAAGTAAAGCCAGTAGTTCGAGTTCGCGTTCTAGTTCAGGGCAGGACAGTATGGGACCTGCTGCTTAGGGCTTTGGAAGCGAGCAACCAACCCGGCAGAAGTAGATCGGAAGTTTCCTGTTTGACAAAGAAAGGGGCGCGTTAGCGGCGTAAGAGTAAGTAAAGAGATCAGGTGTAGCGGGCAGGGTGTAGCGATAGAGCGGTTTCGTTTACGATTCTATTCAAACAGGCTATTGCGTCTAAGTCAATCCCTCATATCGGCCGGCTGTCTTATGACGGGAGACACAACAAGTAGGTGCGAAGCTAGTTCCCGAGTAAGTAGCTAAAGCAAGAGGGCAATCAAGCAAGCGATTGTAGGTACGCTAAGTTTATATATTATCTTATATAAGATAAGCGGATTGGTGTGGAACTAGATCCTCTGCTAAAGTAAGAGTTGTTGTGTAGCCAAGTTCACCTGCCCAATGCCAATGATACGAAGAGCTAGCTTTGCTACCCTGGGGAGGCTCGATCGATTAGAAAGGAAGAATGGGAAGGAAGTGCTAATCATTGTTACCATGCATGCACGGGGAAGAAGCTCTAGTGGCTTTCAAGGTGAAAGTCGGTTCTTTCAAAGCTAGCTATTTGTAGCCGCCCCATTTAATAGAAGCAGTCCAAGAGAAAAGGAACGAGGAAAAGAATCGACGAAGAAGAGAAGAGAAAGAATGAAAAAGCGTGAACAGAGTCCTAAAAAGGAGATGTTAGAAGGGGCTAAATTAATAGGTGCAGGAGCTGCTACAATTGCTTTAGCAGGAGCTGCTGTCGGTATTGGAAACGTCTTCAGTTCTTTGATCCATTCCGTGGCGCGCAATCCATCATTGGCTAAACAATTATTTGGTTATGCCATTTTGGGCTTTGCTCTTACCGAGGCAATTGCCTTGTTCGCATTAATGATGGCCTTTTTGATCTCATTCGTATTCTGATCGAAGAAAGAAGGTTTCAATTGGACTGATCTTTACTTTAGATTAGATTGCTTATTTTTTGTTTTTTAATTCGCCCGGGAAGGGAAAGAATTTCATTGCCTGGGCTTGGTGCCTTGGTTTTTGCTAGAGAGTGTCCGGAATAGCGCTGTGAAAGAGAGAGTCAATCTTTCGCGCGGGAAGGCCTTTCTCATCGTGAGTTTTCATTTTTGATTGCTTTCCGTGAGAAAGGGAGGGGGGAGTGGTGAGGTGGGCCCCTCTCATAATCGTATTAGGCTTTGTCCGAAGCTTAACACTTTTCTTTTCCTTCCGATCTTTCGAATGCCCCATCGGGCCTTTAACATAGAGGGGAAATCGTGTGTGCCTGTTATAAGGACACCTTTTTCCATGTCTTTCTCCGATCCGGGGGCGCTCGGGAAAACAACCTCAGGACGCGGATTCTCAAAGCGAGTATCCAATCCCTTTTTTCGGGTAAATAAATCCAACTCTAACGGAAAAAAAATGACCAAAGTTCTAAGATTAGAACTTCGATAGAGGCACTCACTCTAAGTCAAAGGGTAAACTCCCCTAATAAAAGGCATGGATTCGGAAGTTAAAGACTCAAGAGGTTGTTTGCCTGTGACTGGCTTATTGCTCTTATGGTAGGGCAGTAGCAAGAAGCCTCCATAGGGGCTTTAATGCGACTCCGATGACTACTCAATCGATTAGCATAAACTAAAGGAAGAGGATAGGATTTCTCCCGGTAACCTAGCTCGCTTCGCCGCATTCGGAAGGAGAAAGGTTTGTTCTCTAATGTGATATATAAGTAAGTTATTCCAGCTTGCTTGAAAACCTCGTTATTACAGAGCGGTGGCTCTGGAACATTTTACAGAGATAACTGTCTTAGTACTGCTTTAAGTGGCAGTATCCTATGCAACTCTCCCTATGCTTAATCTCATCAATAATAGCAGACACCCGCACCCGGTTTTGACACCTAGAAATGCGAGGGTTCCAAACCTTTTTAAGGAATTCGTCAAGGGCTACTAAGCAAGCAGCAAGGAATGGGCACCATGACCCATGACCAATATGATATCTAAAACTCTCGTTTATTCCATTCTGCCTAGATCTTCTCTAACAGCCTCTCCTCCGCTTTCTGAGCTATACGAAAGAAATCTTTATAGAGTGCCTTTTGGGTGAACTATCCTCTGCCATCACTCTCTTTCTTCACCGCCAGTCTCAGTCCCGACCTACTATAGAAAGGAAAGATTGGAAAAAGTAAAGTGGTTTGGTTGTTCCGCTGGGACGAGCTGGTCGAGATGTGGTGTTCAGTTACTCACATCGGGGAGGTCCGCGCTATGCCACCTGCCCTAGCCCTGGGAGTCCGTAAGTCTTTCAAAGGCACTCGAGGGAGTAGAACTAACCACCTCATGTTTGGGCTTGGCTGGCACCAACCCCTACTGAAAGGATTTTGTTTGAAAAGCGGGACTTTTGCTTCTCAAAGGTTTCTGACTTGGATATGGCTGAGGTATCATCCGAAGTTGTTGAACCCGACCTCTTTATCTATCTATGGATTCCATCAGTGTTCATTCATGGGGAGAAGCGAGTAAGTCCCAATGCTTGATGAAGTGATCTTTCTCGGGTTGGCGGGAGCATGCGCCTATACTAGCTCAGGGGGCGTGATTGCTTATACTACATATATTTGTAGGTAATGGAACTAGATTGGTAGAATCCAATCGTTCGCTTTGGGAGGCGTGTCCAAGCCCTGTGAACTCGAATTGATTAGGTAGGAATCGTGGAATAAGAAGCTTCAGCCAATCGTTGTGGATAGCCTTTTTTAGCGCTTGTTAGCGCGCTTTCTTCCCTTGCCCCCCAGACCTAAAGGCTTTCCAGGGCCTTGAAAAGGAAATGCAGCTATATTTCAGGATATAGGAAGCAACCTTTGTTCGTAAGTTGATTCGTGAATTGATTTAAGAGGACTGAACAGATGTTTTTCGGTTCTTATGGATGCTACTCAAGGGAGTAATGAATACCTCTCTGTACGTGAAGGAAGGCGGGCTACCTTTCTTTTAGTGAAAAAGGATCTCTTCTACGAATTTCTTTTGTCGACCAGATTTCTTTTTCTTTAGAATCCCTAATGAGGAAGTGGGCTATCCAGTTAGGCTATAAAGTGTAGATTAGAAAAGCCAGTCAAAGCGAGTACGGTACAGATTAGTTCATGAAACGGGGCTTTAGATAAGGCCAAGGGGCAAGATCTAATTAGGTTCTTCCTTTTCACTGAAGAATAGCGAGATGAAAGAGCAGAATGTTCGGGTCACTGTCGAAGACAAGGGTAGGAAGTGTAGGAGAAGAAAGTAGGGGTAAACGTTCGCCAACTACTCTACTATTAGCTCCGGACGAGATCAATGGGCTAGGGTGACTTCTAAAGAGAGTTTCTCCCACTAAATCAACCGGCTCCGCTGGCCACCCCTATGTCTTGGTACTCTACCCTCCCATTCATAAGAGAGTGGTAGTTGTCACCGGAAGCAGGTGAAAGCAGCGAGTTGAGTAAGTCTTGTCAACAAGGCTTCGAACAAATAAATACTAACACACTGTTCACTTCTCTACTTCTCCACCGTCAAAACACAATGACTTCTGCAATTCATACAGGCATGCATGAAAGACGAGCGAAAAACGAGAAATTTGCCTTAAAAGCTCGCGGGCCCCGACCCAAGGTCGTTCCTAGGCCCAGTCAACCACTTATGATGACTTCGGCCACAGAGCACCTTGACTCCATTGCTCCCCACGTGAGTGCGTGAACTGAACAAGTTCTGCCCAAGCACCCAGCTCATAAGCGAAAGAAGTGAAGCAAGATCGCAAGGCTACAACCTTCGACTTTGGTTGTTTGACCAGCTTCTGCAACACCTCTCTCGTCAAACGATGCGTAGGGAGAGCCTTCCAAGTCGGATCAAAAGACATCCCTTGGTACAACGGAATATCCCTGACCCGCGGTACATACCGCAACATTAGATCCTACAGACACCCTTTAATGTCCGAGACCACCTCTGTCACGGCTTCGATATCATCAACAGGACTGATAATGGATGTCAAAGTGGATTTTCGGACTCGCTTGGCTAAGACAATAATCTTAGACAAGGAGAAGAACGACAAATACAATTGCACCAAAATATCAGCTCTGTCATCCTTCCGTAATATCAATCTTCTATGGAAAGATGGGATGATACGAGGGTAACCGCTCCTAGTGAGAGACACTGGCACTGGTAGCAATTCGGGTTTCACCTTATCGCCAGCATAGGCCTTCTGCAAAGAGGCCGCACACTGCTTTAAATACAAAGCAAGGTGCAACCACCCTGATTTCCGACCTAGCCCCTCCGGTCTTGCCAATGAGCTTGTCAACCGAGTCTCAGTGCTATCACTTGGATATTGAACGAATCTACTCTCTTTAAAGAGATTCACTACTTGCTTCCGGTGAACAAGACCCTACTTCGTCCTAAGGCTCTTCCATCTATCCTAAACTATTGCCCCTGTCCTGTCTCTGTAATCGATCGAAGGCATTCTTCTAAAGATCTACGTTGGACCCGGGATTCATTCTTATTCTCCCGTTCTGATGCATACCGCGGTAACAAAGAAAGGTCCCTCTTGGACAGTTGCAAAGAAAGGTAACCGAAAATCCTTCTGCCGTATCACCTCTAAAGGCAATACGTGATGGTCGTTTTCCTTGAAATTTCTATTAAAGAGAAGGCCGGTTAGAAAGCCATGATAGCCGTTTAGTTACCTGTCGGCTAAAACTAAAAAAGGTGTGCAAGGGGCTTCGCGCTTTCACGCCGCTTTGCAAGCAAGTTGATTAGCTAACAACTTCCAGCGGCCTCGGTTCCACGCAAGGATCTCTCTCACGAGAGGCAGTAAGAGCTTCACTATAGCAGTGAAGCAGTCAAGCAGTGAGAGCTCTACAGTATACCTTTATTCATGTATTTGGCTCCCTGAGCCACCATTTAGTTCGCCCTTCCCTGTCTCACTGAGCCGCCTAACCCAAGTAGCTGTCGGCCGTTCTATCATTCCATGCATGGAATCTTCCTTCCGTCTTGCTGGATCCTGTACCTGCTCATCACTGTGCTCTTGGTAAGGGGACTTTAGTCTCGGAAGCGCTTGATCGGAAGTTTCCTAACATTGGAGTTTGATCTCTCAGTCGTTCATTCTTCAAGGCATAATCTTTCGTGACAAGCGGAAGACGGAGGAGCAGGCAACAAGAGCAAGTAGAGTGAAAGTATCCTCATGGGCCAAAGAAGAAGAGGTTTAGCCCCAACGTCAAATTAATGCATTGAGTCAAGGGTTCCCAGTGAAAGTTCCAACGCTTACTACCAGGTATGAGTCAATAACTCAACGAAAAGGAAGTAGAACGAATTAGTCTTCTGGAAAGTAGGTTTCTTCAGAGCTTGCTTGCCGACAATTTTATCTTCTCCTTCGGACCCTCATCTTTACTTCATGCTTATACCTGTTGGGCTGGGACCTCCACCTTCCTTCTTTTTTTTAGCTAAGGGCGGTCTGCTTCCCTATGAGATGCTTGCCCAAGGTATTTTCCTATTGAAATACCAAGGCGAGGATACCCTAGTTCCAACATCCAAATAGCCATAGGAGAAGCTAGGCTAGCTTTGAAACATGGTCTTATGGGTCTAGAACAGAATCAAGATATAGAACAGCATCCCCATCCGCAGACACATAAGCAGATGAAGAAGATGCTACTGGAGAAGAAAAGGAAGAATAAGCGAGCCTGTGACTGTCCCCTTCCTCAAGCAGCATAGGATTTCGTTTTTTTAGAAGGATGAGGAATTCTTCGTTGGTGGAAAGTTTGCCGTGAATGGAAAATCACTCTAATGGCTGAGCCAGGTATGCTTAGCTTACCAACCTTTTCCCGAGCGCAGGAGAGTTCCTCGCCGTGCCCCGTACCGATGTGAATTGAATGAATGGACACCACATCTCCACTAGTTTGTGCTCCGAATCTATAAACTTCTGCCTGTCTTCTTCCTTCTTCGTTGGTACCAGCTTATCTGGTTCTCTTCTACCCTGGGATTTTTTTCTTTCTTAAAAAATTGAATTAATTAAGTAAGGGACCCCCCTTCTCACTAACAACTATTTTTTAGTAGACAGACTAGAGAGGAGAGTTCTCTTGAAGCACTCCCTATAGGGCAGGAGCAATAAACCAAGAAGGTTACATAGTTCGTGCAGGAAAGCTTTTTCACCGTCCATTGGGTATTTTTATCGAGATCGCTCCCCCAACTCATACTTATGATAGGCGGGCTCAATGCCCGATATTTCCCTCTGGAGATCCTTCTTTTTGAATTCCCAGTATTCAGTTGTCTTCCTTAGTTCCACCCTTCAATTCATGAAGCAGATCGCCGGGAAGGCGGTTTCTCAAGCATAAAGCGAGAGTTTTCACATCGATCGACAAACTCCTGATAGAAGCACGGTTTTTTTAGTAGGAAATCAACGCGTTGAAAGATCTTTGATTCTAATGGGAACAAGTCCAACAAAGCACTTTTCCCTACCAAATTCTATCTATCCCCTTCCTTCCTTACTGGTAGAACTGTTAGACTCGCATCGGCTTATTCAGTTTGTTATCCGTTTCACCGAGAGTGAGGCTTTCCCACGGTAATGGAAAGGTCAGCGGAATGCGTAAAGGAATGCGCATCGCTCAACCCCGTTTCATGCTGGAGGAAAGAAATCCGATATAAAGAGCTCCATATTAGCGAATTGCCTCTGACTACTCTTTTTATATTATACGCCATTCTTCGAATCTCGAAAGAGGCTACGCCCCTCCTTGCCTAAGAGTTCTTGCTTCAAGTTAACTTGCCTTGCTAATGGTTGGAAGTCTTACTGCTACTGTCGGTCCTAGCTATCGGCTGCCTAGTTGTAGGCTTACTTTCGCTCCTCTACCCGGCAATGAGAATGAAAAACTTGGATTCTCATTCTTTAACTTGCTAACTCGCTTCCTCTCCAATGGAAAGTACGTCCGAGGCCTGAGAACCTCCGAGTTCTGGAGGAGAACCTATAGAAGGGCTTTAGCGTCAGAGTTTAGGAAGATCAGAGCGGACACCGATGGGATAACTTTAACATAAAAATATGCCTCACTTTCCTGAAAGCAGGAAGAACCCAATCCAACGCTCTCTCTCTGCTAGGCTAGGCTGACTTTCATGATTACCTTTTCTTTCTTCCTCAGATACCTTCAGTGACTCTGTCTTTACCGCATAAGAAATAAATGCCTGAGGCATTTATTTACCCTCATACACGCAAGCTACAAGCATTAACAACGCTTTCGTTTAACCCGAGCCTCTCTCTGTTCTATTTCTACGAGCGAATAGGACTGCAAGGAAGAGTTCATTCATCAAACCACTCTGCCCTTTCCTCCCTCTGATCAGCTGGACTTATATTAGCCCAAGAACTGCTTCCCTGGTACCTTTTTCCCTTTTCCATTCGCTTGTGGAAGGGCTACTCTTGAAAGTCAGCCTTTCAAGGTCTATTCTGGAAAGTCGCCCTCGACCCCCGTAACGCAACTAACCGTTTTATCTACGACCTACCGAGCACTGAGCCTTAGAAAAAGGGTGGGGTTAATTCTAAAAGCCCTTTATTTATCGATAGTTATTCAAGGTGAAAGAAAGACCCGACTTTGGCCTTTTAAATAACCTGGAATAAGTACTCCAAGGTTTAAAAGTAGGCTTTTGCTGTGGATCTCTAACTCTAATGTCTGGGCCTGTACTAGACTGGTCTCGAGTGCTGTGCTGATGTGACTGTGCTTGACTTAGGGTTTTGCTCTGCTGTTTTGGGTTCTGGTCTTGCCTCCTTGCGACTAAAAGAGATGAGTGAATAGGCAAAGTACCACAGTCCAAGGATCGAACTTTCATCTTCCGAATCCGATACTAGCTAGACTGACTAAAAGAATAGGATGGGAGCTAGTCAGAAGTACGAATGCAGGAAGCTGCAGTGTGCGCCCGGTTCATTGGGCTGTTGGCCTACCAAGCACTTGCCCGCAGCTCCTGTGGCTTTTGACTTATTAGTGATTTTGTCCTGCTTCGATAACTCCTTTCTTCTCTTCCGCACCTGAGAATCTTCCGTACCTGTCTCTGAGAATAGCACCGGACTGAGCACGATAGCAAAAGGATTATAGGTTTGAGCGTGGGCTTTAAATATCCCTTCCTCTAGCTCTTTCAAAAGGGATTAGAACGTAGACTGACTACTACAAGATAGAAAGAGGGGTACTTACGAACCAAGGTCACTCTATCACCTGACTCATTTGCTTTTCAAGTTGACTTCGAATCCTTACTTTTCACTTCTGACTTCTAATTCCATTCTGACTCTAGCTCTTGCACGCTGACTTACTTTAACTTAAAGGCAGCTTCAGGATAACCCGAGCAGTGAAACAGAAGTAGGGTTCAGGCCAATCGATCCAATTTCGATTATACGGCTGGGTTCTAAACCAAAAAAGGCAATTCTGTGCATATCCCTTCTACCTATAAGCAGGCAGCAGAATTCGCATGTTGGCGCAAAGCCATAGATGATGAGCTCCAGGCCACCCTACTCTGCTGTTAATGCTACTGCCCATAAACTTTGGGGCAGTCTTGGCGCAGATGATGTTTTCCCCACCGAGAATTGATTTTGATTTTTCAAATTCAATGAGTTGGAAGCAATTTAAACAATCTTGGAACAAGCCCCGTGGCATGTATGGAACAGACCTCTCTTTCTGGTTATGAAATTGCTTAGGTTCTCAAAGCAAGAGTGATTTGCTGCCCTAACCATTCTCAAGAACAAAGAGAGGAAGATCGAAAGATAGCCTTTCTTACTCGAGCCTTTGACTGGAACAAAAGGCTAGGCCCACTTGCGAAGATCGATGTAATGGATATCTCCCATCTTCACATGAACGTAGACCACGAAACCCTCTTAGGCCAACTGAAAGCTCACTTACATCCTTCAGTCTTGGATCTGGTTTCCTCCTTCCTAGAAATTCGTATGTTTATCGATGAATTTTGAGAAGTTCCTAACCCGGCAGGCTTTGCTAAGATTTCGGCCATTTGCCCGGTCCTACAGCCTTTCTTTCTGGAAAAGAGGGTTTTCCCACAACTCGAGTAAAGAATGCCAGAGTTGTAATATGCTTGCTGGAAGGATTGGCTCTTAAAGCCTACTCCACTATCGACATTTGGACCGATGGAGAGGATAAGACCTCCATCTACTAGGGCGGAATCACAGGGTGGCGTGTCATACACCACATACATACTCGAGGACAATTATCTTTTCACATGTGAAATCGTCCCAGGAGGCATCCCAGTGTACTTCGATGGAAGGGTGATTGGCTTGAATGAGGAAGGAATGCCACTGAGGGATTTCGGCAAACTGTGTTGAAGAACTATTCTCCGATCTTTGAATTGTCTGCTTCCTCATGCATCATATCATGAAAAATAGCAGTCATAGCACGTTGATAAGTAGCACCAGCATTCTTTAAACCAAAAGGCATCACTGTGTAATATAAGTTACCTATCGGAGTTCTGAAGGCAGTCTTTTCCGCATCCACAGGGTTCATCTTTATTTGGTTGTAGCCGCTATACCCATCCATGAATGAGAACATCTCATGCCCAGCTGTTGCGTCTATGAGCAGATCCATGTTTGGCAAAGGGAAGTCATCTTTCGGACAAGCTTGATTTAGGTCTAAAAAATCAACACAGCAGCGGATTTGCCCATTCTTCTTGACAGGGGTCCTTCCTGGGACCATGTACTCCATCTACGAAACCAGGCGTTACTTTCTCGCTCTCCGAGAAGAGGGGAATCAAAGACCACCAACCTGCTACTCAAACGCACTTTACGCCCAGGCTCTAGCGGAATATCCATACCACTCTGTGGTTCATCGTGGGCTAGCATAGCTGACTATCGTGCAAATCCGGGAAGGTCCTGCTCTGCAATTCGCTCGAAAGGGAGTGGGGGCTTATATTGGAGGGGTATTTTTATATCCTCCTTCGGTTCGTCTAGACCAATCGTTCTCTTCAGTCGACCTTTATCATTCGCCAACTTGACTTTCCACTTAAAAATGTCTTGTACTAGAGCGGAATACACCTTTCAAAAGGGTGGATCAAGTTTTTTATTTTCTTTCTCGGCCTTCTCTCTATTCCCCGGTCTCCCGCAATACCAACTGGTCCGGCAAGACTAAGACATCGTCTTGGTAGCAACCCCAAAACCAATAGAAAAAGGGTGAGCTCTTTTTCGTGGATTAGCATTAGCATCTTTAGGTTCTTTGATGGGGCGACTAAGATTTGATTGCGAGGCATAAGCCTCTATTCTAAGCCCAGACTCTACAGAAATGAATGAAAGTTAGGTTTAGTGCTGACTTTGATCCGATAGTTGATCCCTATTCTATTTCCCTTACGGAAGGGGGACGAGCAAAGCTTCACGAAAAAAAAGCTAGACTGAAATAAGTCGACTCTCGTTCGGGCTACTGAAATGAACCAAAGGCTCTTGACTCTAAAGACCGAGGTTTTCATGGCTTCCTTCCCACTTTTCTTTTGATCTGCTAGTGCATCCTTCCAACCCTGAGGAGAGGATAGAAAAGCTCGATAGGGTCGTGAAAGAGAATGCTCCTTTAGCGGCGCCTAGGAGCGAAGCCTCTCTCAATCCATATAGTAAAGTAAGCCTAAGCCACGCGGGCAGACATATAGAAAGGTCACGATTAGTAGCTTTTTATCCTCGAAGTTCAACAAAATTCCCGCCGTGGGATGGAGTTTGAACTTATTCCCCTACCGATTTGCCTTCCTGATTCTTCACTGCCCGGAAAAGGCATATGTAAAGCTTAAGGTTTATCGGCTCCTTAGTCTCTCTTCTTAGCTGCCTTCTCTTCCTAGGAAAGAGAGAATGTATGCTAAGACAATTGAGACTTCCAGTCTGGTGGTGACTTCTTTCCTTCCCGAGATGCCAAAAAGGAAGGTTTTTTTTATACTTTTCCTTGAGTCTTTCTAGCTTTCCGAGCCGCTGATGCCCAAAGATCTTTCCTGGGAAAGCCTAATATCAGTCCTTTTATGGTCTCACAGGAGCTCTTTCTTCTCTTCTGGGCTAGCTTCACTCTCTTCATTGCCTGAGGACTGAATATGGCCGGGGATCAGTCCCGCTTCCTTCAATCAGACCTGACAGAGAGTTAGCCGTCCCTAAAGTATAAAGAGCAGAAGCGGGTGGGAAATGAGTTGCATCGGGACAGGGAAATGACTTTCAAACTTACCTCGCCTAAGGATTAGAACGTTAAAAACCCTGCAGATCTAGAGAAAGCTTTTTTACTTCCTGCTGATCGGGAGATGGAACTTAGTCCTTAGCCCTTGTTAGGAGTCCCTTGAACCCGTGATAAAGATGTGAGACTGCTATGAAAGACCAGACGTGGACAGATATACTAGGTCTTTACCAGTGGAAGAATTTAGAGCTAGAGCAAGTGTGGGACCTACGGGGTTACCAAAAACTATAAGGATTCCCCTGGTAGGTACACATCCTACACATTCAGACTGCTACGTTTCGATCTCCACCATCGGCGAGACCCCTCTTGCTTAAGTACTGGTTCCCTTCAGTAAAAGAAAGAACTCGTTGAGACTTGGTCCATTGTTAGGAGAACCTCGTCTCTCCCTCTCTCACCTCAAGGTATGGTTTGGGCCCTGTGGTGGCGCAGAACTAACTCGATAAGATTCAAGATCCATGGAATCCTTCCGTAGAGTAGACTACCGACCTTTATTAGCCAACCTCTTCGATTAATCTTGTTGAGACAAACAAGCAAACTATGTATGGCTTGGGGGTTAGATACGAGGGACTTCAGAAGACTAGACCTAAGCGGAAACTGGCACCTGAGAAATTCCAACTCCTGCTGACATATTATTTACCCGGCGGGTAATAGGGAGAAGTCAAGGCAGGACGGAGTGAACCAATCTCAGTCAACGGGGCTCACAACGATCCAATAGAACGAGAAATTGTCAGTTTGGTAAGCTGGTATAGAATCATCAAATCTTGGAAGGAGGTTGAACGGGACTATTCTTTCTTCTACTGTCGGATTCTGCACTTATCATGATACATACCCTTGCGAACTGATGCCCTTTCTTGAGGAGTGTCTCTTCGTTCATGTAAAGAGGGGAGCCAACCAAGCTTTCAATGCTGCTTAACTCATCATCACACCAGTCTTCCCCACCCAGCCCAGGGAATCTTACCCATTTCGGGATCTCTTGGAGGGGATCCTTCTATTTGTGAATCCCAACGGCTTTGATTTGATGATAAGGGGTCTACCACCAACAAACCAAGGGCCCGAGTTTAGGACCCGGTCTCTCTCCCCCCACCGACTGGAACCTTATTGTGAAAAAGCCTTTGGAGTGAGTCAAAAGCTCCATGGCTGCCAGACACGAAGCAATCTTTCTGTCAAGGCCTTCAAATCTGGCCTGCCGCCCATCACATATGCGATAATGGAAATGGAACATTCCGTTGAGTTCTTCTGAATGTTGGCCTCCTTGCTAACAGCATACTTAACCCCTATTATGATAGTAGGGGGGGACGAACTTAAGCTTATCTTTATTTAGCAGTAATGGAATGGGACAGTCATCCATTCAAAAATCCTCCTTACCATCGGTGGACACCTGCCACCTGCTCGGATGTTCCTGACTCTGGCTGTAACCTTAGTAAGTTGAACAAAAGAAACTGAATCCCACCCCCCCTATATTGAGTAAGGCCTCAGTTGATTAGCAATCAATGCTAATTAAAGAAAAAGGACAAGAACACCTTTTGATTTTAACAAGCTTCCAGCTGCTAAGTTGACATGAACGGTGCACGAACGATGCTCTGAGTTAGCCTAAGCCTGGGGTTACCCCTTTTTTTGTGAACGGATTCTGGTCGGTTTGCTAATGTAGCTTGTTGCTTCTTTGAAGCGTATGGGGCAGCTTGTACCTTCTGGTTGCAGCTCGAAGCGTAGATCTGCTTTCGGTTGGTCTCGTTGAACCAGTGGATTCAGAATCTGTCAGATAGATGGGAAGTGGCTAAGTATGGTTCAGTTCACGAAGGAACAGAATCCGCTTATAGAGGGGGGCCCCGCTCTATATCTATAAGGCGACCAATGTCAAACTCAAGCCTTGCCAGCTTAAATAGAATATGGAGCTTCCTTAGTTAGGAGGCTACCGAGCTCTATGTGGTGGACAGTTTATGCCTTGTCGATCTTGCTACTTGAATGAAGCCTTCCTTCTTTCTTCTCGGTCCGCCTTGACTCCTGATCTTGAGCTCGCTTAAGGAAATCCCAAGCTTCAATCAGCTTAGCTCTAACACTCGAAAAAAAAATAACTACAAAAGAACAAGGCAATGGGGCCGGCAGACCCCCATTTATACCACCACTCAAAACGACAACTCAAAAGACCAATTCATTAGCTAAACTCATCCCTATTCACTTAGGAAGCAATCGGACTGGCCTCTTGCTTTTTCTTTATAGAAAGCGTGTTCAAGGCGTCAAGTCCTTTCGTTGGCCAACATTCTTCGCTAGCATGAACAGGATATGGAAAAATGGATCCTCCTCCGGCTCTGCGTAATCGAAAGCCATGCTGTGAAAGGAGATCAGACTGTTCCAGAAGTGACAACTCGAGACCATAGCATAGACAATCATTATGTCCGCAAAGTCGACCTGGGCAAGAAGCTAGTAGACCATAAGGAAAAAAAAAATGGTTGCCTCTGTAGAGAAATTCGTAATTAGCCCCATGAGATGAGTGAGCATCTTCTCTTTTTCGGACCCATTTCCTATGGCGTTCTATTAACTATTAAATAGAATGCCTTTTATGGCCTTCCATACGATAGTTGGAGTTGGGAAGTACTTCCGTGAGATCAAAGTCTTGTAGCTAGCTAGATGGATCCATTGCTAGTCCTCGAGTGGTGGGAGGGTAGAGATCATGTCTTTCTAAGATGGATGGACCTATGAAAGATCTCATCAATGATTCTAGGCTTTGAAGCAAGGGGTCAATGAATGTCCTCTTGATAGTCTAAGGAGACGCCCATCCACCTTGCAATAAAGTAAACTTTGCAGATGGCATGCGAAGGGTATTACTTAGAAACTACAGCTTATGTCTGCCCAGTAAAACGGAGGTAGAGGTCCACGAAGGAACCGTAACAAATGTTGGAATGCACGAAAAAGACCCATGTGAACGAACCATGCATGCTAAACCATCTTCGGATAATTCCTATCCCTGTCTCTTTCAAGGCCGAAGAAGCCACTGAGGACAAGCCCACAATGGAATTGCCTTCCTCTCGATACCTTTCCCAGGGTAGAGTAAAGGAATTGCTTCTCTTAAAGAGATTAAAGAGATAAGCAGAGAGGACAAATAAGGAGAAAGCATTTAGGTAAGGCTGGTGAAGGGAAGAAGTCGAAAGGAAAAGGAAAGAGGTAGTTCGTGGAGTCGTACTTTTGATGGGAGTTGGGTTCTCTTTCTCGGGAGGCCGGCAAGATACTAATCCGGGGAGAATCAAAGGCACTGAAAGTGAACCTGGTATGGAATTCTATAAAGCTTTGCTATATGTGCGCCCGGTCGTAGACCTTAATTGACGACCGCCGGGAAGGAAGGAATGGCATGCTTGACTAAGATGCTGATTGACCTATAAGAAAAGTGAAACTGAAGAGCATGGAATGGGATGGGAGGCATGAGAGCACTAAAAAAAAAATCATTTTTCTATCGAAAGCATAGACGATAGATAGAGCTGCAAGGTAAGGCACTACTGAAATGAAGCTATTTATTGTAAACCCTCACCCCTTCTAGTTACCTTACTGAAATTGACATAGAGGGATCATTCCCACCCACTTGATTCGCCTAAAGACACCCATTTGGCAGGCGGATCTTTGGATAGACAATTAAGGCCTTCTTTTTCCCTTCCTTAAGACTACCTTATACATTCGGACCACTTTTTTTTAGTAAAGTTTCCCTAGAACCTCCAGAAACCTAAACTCCGATTCTCATTGAGAGTCGGGAGGGAATTCTTGCTATGCTTATCCTGCTGCTATTATAAAAGAAATGCAGGAAAAGACTTAAGCTAGCGCGCCTCAGACGAAAGGTTCTGTTCGGTCCGAGAGGTGTAAGGCTCAGAACAAGAGGATAGATACCAGCGGGCACCACATCCGGTGGAGACCTTGGCCGGTTAAGTTAGCCTAACATCTAGCTTAAGAAAGAGGTGCGTAAGCCAAGGCGAGCTACTGAAAAGGCGGAGCAATCTTTTTTTAAGAAGGGGGCGAAGAGATCCGCAACTTTCACAGTGAAAGGAGCCCGCTTACCCACTCCCCTTTCCTCCCATTGCTAGGAGCCTCGCCCTCTTGACTTGATAGATCAAGAAGACTACAACCGATAGTGGATCGCCTTTTGCTTAAATAAGCAAGATAAGGTCGATCTTCAAATAGCTAGTATACGAAAGTAAAGTAGTCACCTCCGTCGTTCAGGAAGAAAGACTTCGCCTAATTCTTTTGAATCCCGGCCCGGTTTTTCCCCACTAACTAATTAGCTTACGACCACTGAACAAACTTGGTTGACGAACATAGTTTATGCGCCGCTAATGTAGCGGCTTGTCGAGCATTTGACAAACTCACACCATCCATTTCAAATAGGATTTGTCCCGTGGACACACGAGCAATCCAACCCGTAGGATTTCCTTTTCCTCTTCCCATTCTGACTTCTGTAGGTTTTCCGGTAATAGGGATATCCGCGAGAACTCTTACCCATATCTTACCATTTCTTCGGAATTGTCCGCTCATAGCACGATGGAAGTGTCCGATTATAGCCCGACGCGCTGCTTCAATGGCTCGATATGAAAGACGACCTGCTCTACAACTTTTAGTGCCATATCTTCCAAAACCAAGTTGTGTACCGTCCGGTTTGCAACCCCTACTACATCTGCCTTTACGATATTTACTATATTTCGTACGTTTTGGATATAGCACGCCCCTTTCTTTTTTGACTATATGAAATCCACACTTTGACACCTAAGATTCCGTAACGAGTAGATACTTCCGCAGGAGCATAATCGATTTTCTGGTTAAATACATTACGAGATGTTTTTCCATACTTTCCGCATTCAGTTCTAGCTATTTCTGCACCTTCTGATCGACCTGAACAACATATACGGATCCCCGTAACCCCCTTTTTCATTACAAATGGAATATTCTTCACTATTTTACTAAAAATGGAACGAAATGATCTTCTTTTGGTCCTCAGTTGAAAAGAGATGTCTTGAGCAATCGGAGAAGCACTTTGATAAACAGATTTGATCTTGACCGATTCAATTAAGGTATTAGTGTTTGTTCTATTAGACAACAAAGATCGCATTTTTTTCACTTCGTTCAAATAAGAGTTGTACCCGTACGGAATTCTTCTGTTTCTCAGTATGATCTCTATCATCATCTCTATTCCCTTTATCAATTCTCCTATCCTACCTAGGTCTATGAATTTCTCTATCAATTCCATTACCTTATCCTTAGCCATGAGGTTCCAACATTTTCTCCAACATTGACCTAGGAGTTGTTCCCGGGCATTCTCAAAAAAAAGGTTATTATACACCCCAATCCCATCCCTTGGAAAAAAAAAGGTAGCACCGAAGAAAGGAAAGAGCGAGATGGTGGTTTTTGTTGTTCCCGCGAAGCGAAGATCATTCGCTTGGCGAATGAAGTGGGTCAACCTCTTTTTGGCTTCGGCCAAACACTTTTTCTCGCTGGTCGAGCTTTCTACAAAAAAAGCGATGCGAGAACGTATTCTCTTATCTAAGCTTCTTTCCTGTGCATTAGCTCCCCCCATCGTAGATGGTTCAGCCACGCCCGGTGCCACGAAATGATTGAGAACTACGACGGGGTCGAAATGCATTTTGTTCTTTGTATTCAATAAGTATTGCATGACCGAATAATTCAAGGAAGAGCGCACTGCGGGGAGGGTCCTTTGTTGTAGATGACTCGTCGGGCCGTCGGAGCGGGACTTCTTTGGGCAAAAGAACAAGAATAACTTCGTTTTTCTGAAGGAGTCGTCATTTTCTATCAGGAAGGCTATGCCATTTAAAACCCCGGCGTATTTCGGATGCTTGAAGGCCCCGCTGACCCGAAGTGATTTAGAAAGATTCTTCTTTATCGATGGTGATCGGTCATGGTATCCATAGCCTTGCTTCTTTTTCGGCCAAATCCTGATTTCGTTTTGCTTCTTCCGATCGTCGAGCCTGATCGACTCGACTCTTTTCCCCGACCCCCGGCCTCTCACTTCGTTTCGTTCTTCTTCTGTACCGTCGCTTGAATGAAGACACCCGATCGGCCCGACTTTCCCCAATTCCCACCACCGTCCCTTCGCCTTTCCGGGTCTGGATTTTTCGCGTCGTTTTAGTCGTCGTGGTCGACGGGGAAGAAAGAAATGAATGAATGTTCTTTTGGGAAAATGTAGAATAATACACCTACCGAGGCGAAAGCCAAAGGTGAGTCTCGTAGGTGGACGTATCGAACCGAAATAAGATCTCAGATTGAGATCTTGATACACTGATTTCCCATAATAATAAATAGAGTCAATGGTGACTCCGCCGTGGGAAGAGCCGCTTCCTTCTTGCTTGATGGGGGGGCTTCTATTCACCAACGCAGACTAAAAGTGCTCTCCGAACCGTGCTGGATAGTGACCCATCACACGGCTCTCAAACCCAACCTGTGGTGGATCCCGGGAGACAAAGTCAAAGCGCTTGATCCTTTGCCCCATACTTTGAGATGCTCCTCCCCGTCGATCAAGGATTTTGATTCTCGTGATAGGCTTAGCTTTAAGCCGCTATCGTTCGGTTCGGATAAGTCAAGTCCCTTCGGTCGGTTCGCTCAGGTGGTCTTCCCTTATCTTCCCTAACGTTCAGAGGTTTGAGATGAGAAAGGAGCACCGGCCGAGCGCCATGAATGAATAAGAAATTGACAGCAGAGGGAATCAATGATTCTTATTCGACCGAGTTATAGCTAGCAAGATGTCGATTACACACCGGAGGTTGGTCAGAACTGAGGGACAATGCCCCCTAACCTAAGTGGGCCTACCAGCGAAGCAACTGGTACTTGATCGGGCGGGGGGCGGTTTGGTTTCGTGCAAGGCCCTCGCAGCAAGAAGAGGCAGTTGTCATTTGAAAGGAAAGGCCCTTTCTATCTTATTAGAAAAGCCTAAACGTCCTTTATTGAAAACTAAAGCCGCTAACGAGCAAGAAAGGGGATGCGCTAACGCGCCTTTACTAAGAAACTAATCTAAATAGTTGCCCTTCTTTCTCAAAGTCAACTTTCTCACTTCTTGCTTTAGTTTGATTGCAACTAGCGCGCTTGACTAATAAGATAGAAAGTAAAAAGGCTCCTCTCCTCTTTTACGAATCTACAACTCTCTTTACTGAGCGAGACTCCACCCATATCCCTACTAGTGGTTATTCTTTATTTTCCATTCTATCATTTGTTTGACAGCTTAAACTAGGCTCCCCTTTAGATAGGTTTTTGGTTTTTATCAAGATAGGTCAAGGGCGCGTCGGAACGGTCGGTAGCTGCTTAGTCTCATCCGACTTAAATAAAAGTTTCCTTGTACTGCTTTTTTTTTTCTTTGAAAAAAAAGAAAGAAGGGGGTCGATTTAGGCTCCTTCCCTTCTACTGCATAGCTGCGCTAGCAGGTACTACGAGCCCTCTGTCCCACGCATCTAACCAGCTCGCGTGGTTCACCGGTTCCACCGAAAACTCTCATTTGTTGAAGCGGAGCATAGTGCGCTTTAGGCGCCGAGCGAGAAATGTCTCTTCTTTCGTTTCGGGTTATTCACTGATCTGAAACTTAGCACTTCTTTTCTTATTGATTCCAAGGGCGGCGGCATTCTTGAATGAAGTCTATCCGAACCGAATTAGCACTTCTCAGATCAGGCTAGGCCTCTCCAGCTGAGCTGGGCGCCGGGGCCCTGGATGCGCTAGCGATTGGCACATAGGGGAGTGGTTGCCCGGGTTTCTCGGCCTGGTATCCTGCACCTCGCGTTCATGATATCTACATTCAACTGTGCCCCGGAGACACGGTCGAAGCACGCCCGCCCAGTGTGCTTCTTTCACGACATGCTCTAGTCCTGGGTGTCTTTCAGTGGTCTTCTAGCCTTAGAATAGAAGAAGTCGTGTCCGCCCCGGACATCCGCAACGTCCTCCCACGCCTTTTTCTATTTAAAATCTGGGACAAACTGAAGGAAAAGACTGACCCATTCGGTGACTTTCACGGTCGCCCTCACTGAACCAACTTGAATCTGAACTACGATTCAGATCAAGTCTTACCGAAATCGGATTTCCTTTTCGTGCCATATGTACTTAGACTTTCCTTTTTTCCCCTTTTTTCTTCCCGGTCCAATATTTGTGCTCGAAGGTCTTCGTTTCCGTGTATCTGATCTCCTCTGCTCTTACTGAACCTACCCACAAAATCAAAAAGAAAGAAGAGAAATTTTGCCATGTTTCCCGAGAGAGGCCGCCTTCTCTCAGGCCAGCAGTCTTCTACTTCTAGTCGACTGCTTTATGATGGGCTTCCCTGTTTCCTGGGCTCTGCTCGCTTCGTCTACGCTCCGACCCTAATAATTGAAAAACGATATTTCCTTGCCCTGCATTAAGATTTAAAACTTGTCGTCAAAAACAAAAAAAAGGCAATCAATCAGAATCAAGAAAAAAAAATGGAAATAGTGATTCAAGATCTAGATGGATCCCTATCTTTATCTCTATCCACGAAGATACCTATCTATATGGAGAGAGATCTATCTATGAATCGATCTAGACTATCCTCTATCCGGATAGATATGTCCCTTATGAGCGACTACGCCGATCTTTATATGTTTTGGCCACGTTCGTTTCCGCTCCGAAGAAGAAGGTTTGGATCTTTCAATCTTATGTCGTGAGGGATGTGACCTATGTTAGGTCCATAAGATACCACAGCTTTTGGTGTTCTATGATTCACCTCCGAATAATGAGTAGGTAGTTCGATTCTTTTTATTTTTCTCTTCATAGTAAACTGATGGGGGGATGCGGAGCAATAGGTCGAATTACTATATAAAGAAGAGTTGTAAACTATAGGATTTCTTGTTTGAGTAGGAATATTTCTGTTTTTCTCCTTCCTTCTCTTCGATAAGAATAGGGATTTGAAATGATACAAATTCCTCTTCATTCTGTTGTGCTCATCGAAATAACTGCCTAAGCATACTTTTTTGGATCCAAACTTCTTTGTGTCTTCTTCTTGCATAGAAGAACGCAACTGTTGCAAAAACTGGGATTTTAGTAGTAGGCGGCATTCCTTCTTAGTTTTGAGTTTTCGGAACCATTCTGTTTTGGTTCTTCTCCACATTCTGACCGGGCGATCCAGAAATTTTCCTATGAATTTTTCAACTGATATTTCGATATAGAAAGATCTCCTTATTTCTTCACCGCGGGTTCTCGCATCATTTTCTTGAAAAGATATTATATCACCGTGGGACACTTTAAAATGAATAATGTTTACCATTCTATTATTCACACAAACCCTTCGATGACTTATCGGCTGCCTTGCTTGAGGAATAGTTTCACGAAAATGGAGACGAACCGGAATAACGTCCGATCTTGTTTCTGGATTGAGTAGAAAAGGGATATATGATCGTTTTCTTCTTCTGTGCATCTCTGTGATGGGTAAATCTCCATGAAAAAGGGACAACTTTCGTGTAGTTTGTGATTGAATGTAACTGTTAAGATTTTCTCTCGAATAAATCTTTCTCTTAATAGATCTCTTCTTGTTTCTCAATCTTTGGAGAATGCGGCGTTGTATTATTGTAAGTTCTCTGTTCCAAACATTTCCTGAAAGTAGACGACAAGTTTTAAATCTTAATGCAGGCAAGGCATATCTCGTTGAATCAGTCTTTTTCGCCACATCGCGTATAACGGGAATCGAACCCCCTCTGCTGCTGTCGGGCGGATGGAGAATGCAATACTTCGACCCAGCAACTTGTTAGGAGTAGGTTTTAGCTTGCCCCTTTCTTCTTATTAGTAAGATAGGTTTGGAACCCTATTAATAAGGTAAGCTTCCAAAGCTCCTTTCTTCAGCTGGTGCGCAGGAGCGCACTTTCGTTTTCCCCTTACTAGTTAAGGGGGTTTTATGAGTAGAGATCTCCCGCCAGCCGTCTTCTCTTCCTATCACTTCACTTCGTTCGAGAAATCTGATCTCACCGGACCGGGCGAAGGGGAAAGAAGGTATGGGTGGTCCGGGAACAACAACGGGAGAGGGCTCGTAGCCCCCCGCTCTCTCTTCCCCAGCCTCGGAGAGATGCAGAACTCTTTTTTTTTTTTTTTTAATGAATAGATAGAGCCATGATACATTCCGGAATATTGTAAAGGTAAATAGACTCTTTTCGTCCCCTTTTCGATGTCTGCCTGAGGACCTCTGTCAATGTTTTGGAATGTGGATGCTCGCCTTTTGTAACAAGTAGACCCACGATACGGACTAATAGATGTTCCTAATCTTACCCGTAAGTAAGATCTATTCATAGTTGGTCAGTCCCCTACGGCACGTCTTCTCGCTTTTCATGAATGTGTCTCCCCCTCCGCTTATGTGAGTTTGCCCCGCCTTTGACTCTGCTTGCTTCTGACTCCCTATGAGCTCTTTTACGACCTGACTTTTCAGAGGGTCGGCGGGACATGGGAGCCTCAGCTCATGCATCGCTTTACCGAAATCACCTCTGCTCTCCCACTCCTTTCTATTCAAAAGGCGAGCAGCCCTTAAACAAAAAGGCCCTAAGAGGGCTCTTCTTTATATATTACATAAGCCCTAAAGTAGGTAGCCCCGAAAGCCGAACTCAGCAACTTGTTAGGAGTGGGGTTTGGCTTGCCCCTTTCTTCTTATTAGTCAAGCGCGCTAGCTGCAATTAATTGTTGAGTGAGCTTTCCCTCTTCAACAAGCCGGTGGTGATCTCACTTTCGAAAGAGAGTCTCGATGCGGCGGTGTACACATAGCTCTATCGCATGTAGCCGATTTCGAAGACAACTATAGAAAGTGTGCAGTGAGGCATCTTTCTCACTATACAATGACCGAAGGACCAACGACGATCCTATCCTAAAAGAGAAGGAGGAGTAGCAGGAGTCAGTTTTCTGAACCAAAGAAAGATCACCGAAAATGAATATTTTTCGATCGTTATTTACTTATCTTCAGAAATTGTTGCTTTTCACCTTTTTGGCAATCCTATTTCGACCAATCTTTCGGCTTTTGTTCTCTTATCTATATTTATGGCATTGGCATTTTATCTGTGGATATTGGGATTCCGCAGACATATTCGTTTTTCTTTCTGACGAGTCAAGCACTCAATCAAATTCGATTTCTACATTTCCACTTCCCGATGAAAATCTCCATCAAGAGGAGCCTTTACCTTTAGAAGAGAACATCCCTGTCCCTAATCTACATAATCTACCTGTAGATGTTGTGGATCAATTTCG